TTATCCACCTATTGAAATAGATTCAACAGCAGCTAGATCCAGAGGAAAGTTATGAGCATTACGTTCGTGCATAACTTCCATACCTAGGTTAGCACGATTAATGATATCGGCCCAAGTGTTAATTACACGACCTTGACTGTCAACTACAGATTGGTTGAAATTGAATCCATTTAGGTTGAAAGCCATAGTGCTTATGCCTAGAGCGGTAAACCAGATACCTGCTACGGGCCAAGCAGCTAAGAAGAAATGTAAAGAACGGGAGTTGTTGAAACTAGCATACTGGAAGATCAATCGGCCGAAATAACCGTGAGCAGCCACAATATTGTAGGTTTCTTCCTCCTGACCAAATTTGTAACCTGCATTTGCGGACTGATTCTCAGTAGTTTCCCTGATCAAACTAGAAGTTACCAAAGAACCATGCATAGCACTGAATAGAGAGCCGCCGAATACGCCAGCTACACCCAACATGTGGAATGGATGCATAAGGATATTGTGCTCAGCCTGGAATACAATCATGAAATTGAAAGTACCAGAGATTCCTAGAGGCATACCGTCAGAGAAGCTTCCTTGACCAATAGGGTAGATCAAGAAAACGGCAGCAGCAGCTGCAACAGGAGCTGAGTATGCAACAGCAATCCAAGGACGCATACCTAGACGGAAGCTAAGCTCCCACTCACGACCCATATAGCAAGCTACACCAAGTAGGAAGTGTAGAACGATTAGCTCGTAAGGACCCCCGTTGTATAGCCATTCATCGACGGAAGCTGCTTCCCAGATGGGATAGAAGTGCAAACCGATAGCTGCAGAGGTAGGAATAATGGCACCGGAGATAATATTGTTTCCATAAAGAAGAGAACCGGAAACGGGCTCACGAATACCATCAATATCTACCGGAGGAGCTGCGATGAAAGCAATAATGAATACAGAGGTTGCGGTCAATAGGGTAGGGATCATCAAAACACCGAACCATCCAATGTAAAGACGGTTTTCGGTGCTAGTGATCCAGTCGCAGAAGCGACCCCATAAATTTGCGCTTTCGCGTCTTTCTATAATTGCGGTCATGGTCAGAACTTCGTTTATAAAATCATCAGAGGCTCCCAAGCATAAGGCTTGTTATTTGACAGTATAATATGATCCATGTATCAATGTCAACTAATATCCGGGATAGAATATAGTATTTGAGATAGACTCTCTATTTTTGCGCATATATTACACACTCTATAGATCTATCTGTGGTTAGATACTCCATCAAATTCTTCCATTCCTGTAACCAGGAATGGAAGATCCGTTGTAATGAGAACGGATAGGCAGTGAAGATAAAAATGTTGTTGTTCGCTATAACGAAGTGCAATGCGATTCTGGAACCGAATTCTGAATAAATTAATATGAGTGGGATATTAATTCTTCATCGCCTTTCCGGAGAACCCATAGTGCGATAGTTCGTTACCTGTGAATAGGAACAAATAGGAAAAGGAACTTGATTGGATCCAGAACCAGAATAAGTGGACAGAGGTCCCTATCAGAAATTTGATCCGGGTTGCCCGGGACTCGAACCCGGAGCTCGTCGGATGGAGTGGATTATCTGCTCCTTCAGTATCAGTAAGAGCGAGAAATCTCTCCCCAAACCGTGCTTGCAATTCTCATCGCACACGGCTTTCCCCATGTAATGTATCTATTTCCTAATCATTTTAGTTCTCGGATGGCAAAAGAAAAATGATTCTGAATCGAGGCAATGACTCAAAGAGCATTTCATTGGTCAAATAAGTTTTCTATTTTCAGATCCTGTATCTTTTGCCAGGAATGGGCTAGGGGATTTATCTGGGGAATATCTGAATGCCAAATTCGTTCTCTCTGTGAACGGGCCGCCGCTTTTGATGAAAAAGGCGGAGAATCCAATTCTCGTTCTTTTGAAAACGATTTTTTAAAGAGTTCTGGACCTAATTCCTTCCGAACTACACGTATCGTACTTTTATGTTTACAGGCTAAAGTTTTAGCACATGATAATGAAAGTATATACTTTATACGATATAAACCATCTCGACCAAAGGATCCACTGTAGTAATGAAAAAGATTTCTCCAAATTCGATCGAATCGATCCAGGATATCATCATCTGTTAGACTGGTCCAAGACAATTTACTAATTGGCCGCCCTGATATATCACAGAATTTTTCTCTAGACAATAATCCAATTATTGGTACAATCGGAACTATTGGATCAAATTCATCAGTAATAAGATCGGCAATGAATAACTCATCTAGCATTTTAGTCTTGACCAAAAGAGGTTTCATCCGAACCCTCAGAAAATAACCTAAAGAAGAAGAACAATTCTTGGATAATTGATGAGAACATACCCTATATGGTTCGTTCCAAAGATGGAAATAACATTGCCGAAAAATTGGAAGATAATATCTATATTTTTTCACTAGGAGATGAGTACCCTTTATAGCTATAATAGATCTTTCTCCATATCTAACATAGTGAATGTTAGGATCCTTCAACGACCAGATACTTTGAAATGAATTTCGACGAGAAAATAGAAAAATATTTTTTATTTTTCGATGAAAATGAGTTCGCTGAGGGAAAGACCCATGAGATAACGATCGTGAATGAGAGGATCGTTTAAGAAGGGAAACTAAAATGGATTCGCATTCATAGACATAATTATTCCACAGGAACAGGAAGAATCTCGTATTTACTTTCGGGACGACAATAATCGATCTTTGTAAACTCTCTGAACTATTTCGATATTCATAGAGAATAGATCGTAATGGGTGCAAGGAGGGAGCATCTCCGATCCAGCGACGAAAGGTTCGAACCAAAATTTCTGGATGAATAGAATAGGGTATTCGTGTATCTGATACATAATTTGAATGCGGGAATTTATCCTCCAAGAAGGGAAATATTGAATGGATCGACCGGAAACTCTTCCATTCATTCATCCCTTCCACAGAATATTTTGACCGTATAGAGAACGGAACTTCCAGGACCAATGTCAGTCCTTCTAGTACCGATTCAGAATAGGAACTCTTCTTGCGATCAACTAATGGATTTGGATCGCAATTCACGAATAAAACAATTGAATGATTCTGTTGACGTATTTGACCAATCAAACGTTTTACAGTTAGGAAACTGAACTGATCATTGGAACTTAAATGTTCCATCGGTTCGGAGGAACTCGATCCATCCAAATAATGATCATGAGAAATTGCGTAAAGATCTTCCTGAAAAAAGAGTGGATATAAAAAGCATTGTTGCCAAGAGCTATCTTCCTTTCCGTATCTATGGAACTCATCCATTTTCAAACCTCAGTTATGGCCCTCGTTCATGAGAATAACCTCTTAAATTCTGAGATAATACAATACATGGTGCGATCTAGTCGGGACAAGATAGGAAAAAGATAGATGATATAAAGATTCTATCTTCTATTCAGCAGATTTACTACCCAAGGATCTCGTTCGTCATGAGGAAGAACGAAAATCTTTTATCCTCGCAACCGATCGCTCTCCTGACTCATGGAATAAATAAACCTGGTCAGTACACTATTTATCTTACACATCTGTACTCGAGTACTTAGGACTCATTGTGAGTGTATAAATCCCTGATCTACTCAGGGAAAACCTCCCGATATCGGGTACTAAAATGCTCTTAACTTCTGATCAGTAAAGGGAATTCCTCGCTCGTTTAATTGGAACGAGGAACAGAAGCTCGTTTCTCTGGGTCTACTTATGATTCAAGTCATATAGCTTTCTCCATTGACTCATTCGACTTAACCGCGAATTGATTCGATCCTATTCACAATTATCACATTTGATCCGAAAGGATGATCATATTATACATCCACCTAGGTATATAATAGACATTTCCCACCCATTTGATTCCTTGAATTAGATCCGGTCCTGATCGAATACAATCAGGTATCCTAAAAATCATATCAGGTATCATAAAGATCATATGTTGGAACGACATGCTGTTTTTTCCGTTAATTCTACTTCGAGGATCAGTCGTAGTCTTCCAAACTTTACCGATGGTATCGACGAGTTTTCTACTTCATTCAAATGTGTAAAAGACCTTAGTCGCACTTAAAAGCCGAGTACTCTACCATTGAGTTAGCAACCCATATTTCAAATAGATATTGAGGATATATATACGATCGAAGTGGAATGCGAGGTTACTCAATATGAACCGGTAAATAGAATCTTACCAATCGTTGTTGTTAAATAACAACGGGAGGGATCAAAAACCTATGTGAATGACCAAATAATTCACTCATCAGTTCATATATGTATATGAATAATTTCGATCCACCATTCCAGAATAAAGTAATCTAGGTTATGAATAAATGATCCGTCGACAGAATTATCATGATTGGATAGGATCACTGATAAATGATGAACCTAAGATATCTATTTCTATTGTGAATGGACGAATTATATCGACACAATACACTATTGTCAATCCAGAATAAAAGATAAATGAATTGTTGGATTGGCACTGTATTGGGACGAGATGTTAGACGCATCGAGAGAAAATCCTAGGCTTATTTGTAACAGCCTTGGTAGAACGATTCAAATATTCGTCATCTTTGTATGGAATCACGTGGAAACGAGAGTGACTTGGAGAGTATATACTAAAATAAGAATAATGTTGAGTCAAGGGTATTTGATCCGAATATGAAATGTTGGATGTCATAATCCATATCCACGAAACCGATTATGTAAAGTCGCACGTTGCTTTCTACCACATCGTTTCAGACGATGTTTTTAAGATCTCGAATCATGATTGATACGTGATTATGAATAGTCATTAACTCAATTGATATGAGAGGAATAGGTATCGAATTGGATCCACTCTTTTTGTATAGAATACACTCAATGTAATAAATGAATTGATATTGATCAGGTACTTAACTTAATGCTTCTTTAGCTGCGTGCATTACCTCGACAGTAACGTTCAAAATGCCCTTTCGTCGTGCAAATTTTTCTGTGTTTCTCTTTACTTCGTCCCTGACAAAACGGGGGATTTTATTCAATTCTAGTCGACTTTCAGGATTCCAAATTGGACTCATATCCGTGGATAATGATTTAGTCATTATTTCCTTCGTATCATGACCACAAAAAATCTCTAGAAGATGATCCTCCATACCCAGAGCGAATGAGTTATAAACTGGATCAGCTATTTGATTAGTACCTTCGTAACCCAGGAAGGGTCGATATCCCAAGGAAAAATTTTGGATATGAGCTGGTGCGGAAATAACTCCACAGGGAATCTCAAGACGTTTACCAATATGACGTTCCATTTGAGTACCAAATATTGCAGAGGGTTCCACGCGAGCGATAATATCTCCTACTTCAGCATGATCATCTGTGATGATTATCTCATCACAAAAATCTTTAATTTGCTCTTTGAACCATTCTGCATCATGTTTACAGTAAGTACCTGTACAACTCACACGAATTCCCATCTCTCTAGCAAGTATCTTAGTGATTGAAGCAGCATGAGTTGCATCACCAAAAACGACTGTTTCTTTCCCCGTAAAATTCTGACAATCGATAGATCTTGAGAACCAAGCAGCTTGGGAAACGAATCGAGTTTGTCCATCGATATAGGATTCGTAATCAACCCTTTTGCTTGATAAAATAGGAGCCGCCAAGGTATCAATATATTTCTTTATCTGTCGAATGCACTCGGCCATATCTACAGCTCCCATAGGAGTTGTAGATACATAAGGCATCCCAAATTCTTTATTCAAATAAATTGCTGTCATTAAGCCCACTTCACGATAAGGAATTAAATTGAACCGAGCTTTTGGTAAATTTTTTGAATCCTCTACAGATCCTCCTTCAGGAATTATTTGATTAATTCTGATGTCCAGATCTTTTAATAAACGTCTCAACTCACGACAATCGTGTCGATTATGAAAGCCCAAAGTAAGAATCCCAATTATATTTACAGAAGGTGCATCTGTTACGAATTGATCCAATGTTTCTTGTCTATAGGATTTCTCCAAATAATATCGAACCACCTGTTCCAAAGTTCTATCCGCTGCCTGAATTTCATTCACTTGATAATGATCCACATCCGCAAAAATGACGTTGCAATCGGAGATTATGGATGCTCTATCCACAAAGTTTTGTAAATCCTCTTGCAAGATACTAGAGGTACATGTAGGTGTCAATATGATCAGATCGGGACCTTCCTCCTTATCTTTTCGAAGAATATTATCCACAACTCTTTTTCGAGATCCACGTGCTAGTACGTGACGATCTACTATACTAGCAGTTGCAGGAGTAAAATTTCTTTCCCGTTCTAACATAGAGCGCATTACATTAAAATAATCATCTCCTAGAGGAGCATGCATAATGGCATGGACATTTTTGAATGAACTAGCTACTCGTAGAGTTCCAATATGAGCAGGACCAGCATACATCCAATGGGCTAATTTCATAAATTGAACCTTATCTCAAATTGATCCGTATTCCCATCTTGCACCACAGAGATATCCCTTTATCCCTTCCCTATTGTAATCACATTCCCTTCTGATAAGTATGGTGAAATTATGATAAAAAGTAGAACGAAATTTTGGATTTATCTTTACGAAAGAAAAAAGGGAAGAGGGAGAGAACAGAAAACAGGAACCAATGAAATAAGTCTGGGACGGAAGGATTCGAACCTCCGAATAACAGGATCAAAACCTGCTGCCTTACCGCTTGGCCACGCCCCATTCCCATCCTATTTCCCTATTCATATGCTAATGAATACTTATATTCAATTTTTTGTCAACTCATTAGGATCCAAGATTCATTAGATAAGATCCTAATTGGGCTGGAAAATTTTGTGGATATTTTGATAAAATAGGTTATTGATGGAATTGGACATAATAGGAAAAACAGAAAAAGGGACAAGAATATCCATTCATTGATAATTTTCTATTAGATTGGGTAAAATATTGTATGTATGAAAGAATCATCCCTTCCAACCCCAAGTCCGGTCAAACTTGCCGAAGAGCTTCTCGATCGATTTGATCAATCAAAGACTTTTCTGGCTTTACCCCCCCCTAATTTTTTTTTGGAGAAGAAAAATGCCAGTTATGCTCAATATTTTTCTAGATGATGCCTTTATCTATTCAAATAATATCTTTTTTGGAAAATTACCTGAGGCTTATGCGATTTCCGATCCAATTGTCGATGTAATGCCAATTATTCCTGTTCTCTCTTTTCTCTTAGCCTTTGTTTGGCAAGCTGCTGTAAGCTTTCGATAAAAAGTATCCCCTTTTTTCCTTTTGAAAGTTTTTGGATCGCTGTCATTGATCCAATTTTTGTATAACTCTTTACATTTTTTGTGACAGAAGTTCTATCCTTGCTCCACCTGATGATACCAGATCCAGATACCTTATCTGCTCCCGACTAAAAACTTTTCCACTCACCTTCATCAATTCCTTTCCTTCCAATCCCATCGCTCACTTCGGATCGGGCTATTTGTTCACGTATTGATACGAATGATATATTTTCATAAAGATTCGATAAATATCTGGTTGATCCAAAAAAGAAGAAGGGAAAAAAGACCATTTTGAAAACAAAGAGATAAATTATCTCCTTCTTTCAATTTGATTTTCACACGTGATCCGGAGAAATAATTTCGTGATTTTTATGAATCATACTATTGTTTGGTATTCAAGTATTCATATATTATACAAAGATTGATGATTTATTCTGTTGTACTTATAATTAGGATCCCGGAGATTACGTAATGCTTACTCTTAAGCTGTTCGTTTACACAGTAGTGATATTTTTCATTTCTCTTTTTATCTTTGGATTTCTATCGAATGATCCAGGACGTAATCCCGGACGTAAAGAATAGTGAAAAAAAGTATCTAGGTTAATGAGTCTTTTCCATTCCGTAGAAAGATTCGGAGTTATCCGCAATAGTGACCGAACGGAGAGAGAGGGATTCGAACCCTCGGTACGGATAATCCGTACTACGGATTAGCAATCCGCCGCTTTGGTCCGCTCAGCCATCTCTCCAAGATGGAAAAGTTCTTGTTTAACAAAATGAATGGTGGAGTAAAGGTGTATACCATAGCATGTACGGATTGTATCGACAATATAACGAATATTGCAATTATTCAGTTAGAAAAAACGAATCTGGCGAATCGTATTTTTCATTTCGTTTCAAAAAATTTTGCCTTTTTTCTGACCTGCCTGGCCTGGCCTTAACAAACCACCCTTGTCCTTTCAATTTTTTTTTTTTTCTATGTTTATTTCTTTGGCTCTCTAGTCCTTTTATATGGTATGATATTGTTCATAGTTACTGAGGGCTATTCCTGACGAAGTTACACAGATGGGGAAGAAGAAGAAAAATGGAGCGGCAGATGAAGAAGAGAAAATAGAAGAGAAGAAAAGTGATTGATCTCGACAACATTTTATTCATACATCCATCAAGTCGATGGGATCATAGAGGTGAAAGAAACCCAAATGAATCTAGAAGTTATTGCGCAGCTCACTGTTCTGACTCTGACGGTTGTATCGGGCCCATTAGTCATTGTTTTATTAGCAGTTCGCAAAGGTAATCTATAATTACAATGAGCCATCGCCGGGAATGAAATACTTTGGTAAATAGTATTTCATCCCCGGCGATGGAGATTCATGTAATAATGAAAACAAGGTAATGATTGATAGAAACTTTCAATAGAGGTTGATAACTCCTCATCTTCCTATCGGTTGGACAAAAGATCGATCCGTATGTTACAATCGGATCGTGGCGGGTATAGTTTAGTGGTAAAAGTGTGATTCGTTACATTATCAACTCGAATAATTGAAGGATCTTTTACATGGATCTTTGATCCATCTAAAGCTCTATTTCCAAATAGGTGAAAAACCTTCCCTATGAAGAAATACTATCCATCCAAGATGGAAGAGTTCATGTGTGACACAACTTCATATACTTTACGTTCCCATATTAGAGTATAGTGCTTCACTTCTTTCCATTAAAACAAATGCCCGTTGGTGTTCCAAAAGTTCCTTTCCGAGCCCCTGGAGATGAAGATGCAAATTGGGTCGACTTATACAACCGACTTTATCGAGAGAGATTACTTTTTTTGGCTCAGGATATCAATCACGAGATTGCAAATCAACTCATGGGTCTCATGGTATATTTGAGTGCAGAAGATGCAAATAAAGATATGTTCTCATTTCTCAACTGTCCCGGTGGATCAGTAATACCGGGGGTAGGTCTTTTCGATATTATGCAAATAATAGTACCAGATGTACATACAATATGCATGGGGATAGCTGCTTCAATGGGATCTTTCATCCTAATCGGGGGAGAAATTACTAAACGTATAGCATTACCTCACGCTAGGGTTATGATCCACCAACCTGCTAGTTCCTATTATGACGGACCGGCCGCAGATTTTCATACCGAATCGAAACACGTAACGATGCTTCGCGATTACATAACAAAATGTTATATAGAAAGAACGGGCAACCTCGGAGAGGTCATTCAACGGGACCTGGACAGAGATGTTTTTATGTCAGCAACAGAAGCCCGAGCTTATGGCATTGTTGATGCCGTAGCGGAAGGTTGATCTCATATCGGAAGATCCTCTTTTTCATTGATTTTTATAATGAACTGTAAACTGTAAATTGATCTCTTCTTTTTCTTAAAAAAAAAATAAAAGGGGAAAGGGAAAGTGATTCATTTCATAATAACCTTATATGGTTAGGATCAATCCGAACCAGTTGATTCCGCATACAATACAGCTAGAATGCCCACTATTCAACAACTTATTAGAAAAGCAAGACAGCCAATAGAGAATAGAAAAAAATCTCCTGCTCTTCGAGGATGTCCTCAGCGTAGAGGAGTATGTGCTAGGGTGTATGTGCGACTCGTTCGGATCAGAAGCTGAAAGAGACTGGGAAATTCTTACAACGAAATAAGAGAAGAATTTTCCCGCCATAATAAAGTAAAGATCCATCATCTAACCTTACCGGGGATGAAATTTATGGTTTCCATTGGTGCAAACCCAATCACCTTGATGTGGGATGAAAAGCAATTCCTCATTGGTAGCGAATGGTCATCAATCCATTGAGCGGGGAAATCATGCAAATTGAAGAAGCATAAAGTTTATGCTCATATTGCCGCGAGAACGGAACAACAGGGTCAGCTACCTGGCCAACCCCAGAATTACATGTCGTTACTGTATGAATAGATCTTGTAATGAGAGTATTTATTACTTGATGATTCAAGAGTAGAGCTGGAGATGGTAAACCGTACAAGTTACCGATAACATACTCATCTCATATTTCGGAAATGAATAAGAGGCTCCGGCGTATGGAGAGGACCTTACCGTTGGAGAAAGAACCATAGAAACGATGAAACCCATGATTTTTTCTCATTCTCAGTACAAGGTCCGAGCCCTTGCTTACCCGGAAGATGCCTATCCAAAGGGAATTATGGTTGGGAAGGTTGCAGTAGCAAAAGCCATTGGAACTTTTATTTTCTAAATAAGAAGAATCAGTGTTATTCTCAATGGACCAAACAAATGACTAACCAATAAAAAGATTAGCGATTCATGAGAGTAAACGTCAATGACCAGAGTGAAACGTGGATATATAGCTCGAAAACGTCGGAAAAAGATTCTTGCATTTGTATCAGGCTCTCGAGGGGCCCATTCGAAACTTTTTCGAACTGCTAACCAACGGAAAGCTAGAGCCTTAGTTTCCGCCCACCGAGATAGAGGTAAGCGCAAGAGAGATCTTCGTCGTTTGTGGATTACTCGAATTAATGCAGCAGCCCGTGCCAATGGAGTCTCTTATAACAGATTCATCCAATATTTGTACAAGAGGCAGTTGCTTCCAAATCGTAAAACACTTGCACAAATAGCTGTATTAGATAGTAATTGCTTTTCCACCATCTTGAAGAACTTATCGTGTGATGAAATAGGTTAGGTATAGATGAAAGAAATAGGTAAAGATGGAATGGATAGAAAGATTCTCCCGGAGAATTCCCTCCGGGAAGGTCGAAACATTGAAAAATTTTTCAATATTGGAAATGAATGAAACGAAAAGACTTCAATCAAATTTTTTTCCAAGAATGAAATTCTGTCAACTTTTTCGACAATAGACTAAAGATCTGCATCTTTATCGAACAGATATCCCAGCTCCGATTTGATTAAGGAGTAGGTTCATTTCCATTCCATGGATGAATTTAGTTTTCATTATAAAGAAAGGGTAACAAAGATGGAATACGAGCTCGTTTAATAGCGTTAGTAATGAGACGTTGTTGTTTTGAGGTTAATCTATTCACTCGGCCAGATAATATTTTTCCTTGCTCGCTAATAAATCGACTAATTAGGCTCATATTTTTATAATCAATCCGATCTCCCGACCTAATTGGTGACAAATGTCTACGAATTGGTGTCAAATGTCTACGAATTGGTGTCAAATGTCTACGAAAATATCGCTTGGGTTTATCCATAGTTTGTTTCATGAACCTTTTGAATACTATTTATTCCAAATCTTTCGAAAATATCGTTCCATTCAAGATCTTGTTGAAATACCATTTCTTTTTATATCTGTGATCTATTTCTATCCCTGGGTAGGAGTAGTACGTTTAATCTCTTTTTTTTATCTCTCCGTGAATGGTATGCTTGTAACAATAGGGACAAAATTTATTTGATTCCAATCGAATAGGTGTATTGCGTCGATTTTTCCGAGTCGTATATCTAGAAATCCCCGGGAATCTTTTATAAACACTATCTTGGGTACAACTAGTGCACTCCAAAGTAATTGTTACTCTTACATCTCCGCTCTTGGCCATAAACTTACTCTGGATATTGGGTCTACTTTGCTTTTCGATCTGAAAAAGAGGGAAAAAGGGATAGAAGTTGATAGACGGAGATCCCACGATAAAACATTTGAAAGTAAAAAAATGATTGATCAGGAGTTTTTAGTTTTACTTACAAAATTGAATGTGGAAAGAACCTTTGGATCTATATTTCTACTTTGATTCTACCCCCCCCCATTCCATCTCCAAACTTAGATCTATTTTGGGCTGAATCAACTAATTTATCCAAGAGGTAGGAGAAGTCAATCTAGCACAATCTTTTTCCCTTGACTTTAAGGGGAGGACAACAATTAAAAAAAAGCAAAAGTAAGAGCATCTGGAAAAAAACGATTGATTTCTATCAATAGACCGGCTAAAAAAATGAACGATGAAATAGCTAACACAGGCGCTGTGGAAAGATAGGTCTTTAGATCTTGCATTGTAAATTCTCCTTATCGATCATAATGTGTAAGTGATTCAACCGTATCAATAGTTACGAATCCTAGGAAAAACTCGGAACTGATGAATATATGTATAATGTGATCCGGGCTGTGGTCCTATTTATAGAACAGAAAAAAGATGTTTCATCACCAAATTTTGCTAATTAATCTTCTAGATAATAGACCCTACATGCATGTATAAAGTCTTTTCATTCACGAGACCGAAGAGAAATGAAGGTGGAAAAATGTGGGAAACAGATTTCGAATTCTATAAAATAACATTGTCTAATGATTAGAAGGGATGTAGCGCAGCTTGGTAGCGTATTTGTTTTGGGTACAAAATGTCGCAGGTTCAAATCCTGTCATCCCTACCTTTCCCTTCTTTTCTATGGAAAGAGAAAGGAACGAAAGATCATTTTATATCGATTCGAATGGATCGATCAAATAATTGAATCGTATCAGATGCGAAAGTGTTTGACTCTAAGAGTATAAACGAAAAGATTTTGTTCCTTTCCTTTCTCTCCGGATGTTAAATAAAGCGCTCTTAGTTCAGTTCGGTAGAACGTAGGTCTCCAAAACCTGATGCCGTAGGTTCAAATCCTACAGAGCGTGATTCTGTTCCTATCAAACCCAACCTTCTAAATTATCGAGAATTCATTCCAATTGGAACGAGCAATGGAATCTGACCTCCCAGGAAAAGTAGGAGGTCAATGAAATTGAAGGATATTCCCGGATCAAATATCCAATTGATCACCACGTCGGTATTGTGAATATGCAGTTACGGATAATCCGGCCAAAGTTATAGGAATTAGACCTAACACAATTCCGGATGGCAAAGCCTCAATCATTTCGATTCAACGGAATAAGTAGGGATAATAGCTATCCTGGATAGTACCCTGAATTTGCTATGAATCTCAATGATAAGAAATTGATATAGAGAGAATCAACGAAATTATTGAAATTGATATAGTGAACTGAGAGGGTTTCCCCTTCCTTCATTTCGAATAAGTTGTATCTTGCTCGAGCTAATGAATAGGACTAGGGTGAAAATGATAGAAGCCAATAAGAAACCGAAATAACTAATTATAGTTATAGTAGGCGTGGAAGGACTGAATGAAATATGGTTTATACATATCTTCATGAGACAATTACCTAAATTTTTCTTTTCGTAACCTTGAGATCAGAATACAAAAGATCAATTGTCCCAATTCGTACCAATTAAGGATCCTATATCTACTATAGGATATGTATGAACGAACATGGATGAGAGGAAATCTATGGTAGATATCTCTTCATTATCCTAGAAATCCTCACATTCATCGAGCAACTAATTAATAGCACCCGCGAACTGAACTCCTTCACAAATTGTCAAACGTAATCTTCTTACAGGGTGAATGAATTATAAATAAGTACGATTGGATTTATAAATAAGTACGATTGGATCATCTGGCATTATCTTCGATACCAGTAGCTATCGGTTGGATTGGAAGAAACCTCTTCTACAGACATAGCAAAGTTTTGTGAATTTCACGTTTAGGTATAAGAATATTAATATCCAGTTTGTCCTTTCATTTCTAGATCTTATTGATCCAGATCATTGGACCCTCTAGATGGATTTTTTCAATATTCATTCTTAGAGCCAGTAGAGCCCGCAAGAATTCCACCTATTGCAAGGAATAACTCGTAATTTAACATACCTAAAATTGACTAGGTTCTATTGCACTATCCACTTGGGTTTATCTAATTAGTAACATCTACTCGTTAATACAAGGTACTATATAATAAGTCCGTGGCATAACTCCACCTGCGCCGGATACTATTGGAAGAGCAACATACATCTGCGTAGCACCAATGATCCCCGTGCAATCTTAATTACTGGAATCATCTACACGGACATAATGTCATGTCGGAATGAAAAAAGGAAGGGGTCAAAGTATCATATTCTGGATTGGTTGGATTGATAGTGATTTATACCCTTTGCAAGCGGCACTCATCCTTTTTTCGGTTCTACAGCCACCTGTATGTAGAAGCTAATTCCAATCGAAAATTTCCAGGGTTATGCAATTGTTACAACATCGATTGAGGGAGTTCCTTACACCCGGACCTCGGAATATGCAATATTCTCTTATTTCTGTTGGGATTAAGTCCATCAAACAGAGATGGAATAACTGCTGGCAGGAACAGAATCATTCTATTCCGTTCCTTCTCGATACTCATCAAAATTGTATTGCTGTGTCAGAAGAAAGCTAGCTATACTGGTCCAGTAGACTTCAAAGATACCCTTGGTATAACATTGACAATCGAACAAGGATTGGAGAAGATATCAGTAGTTTTCCATTTCCTGATCTCTATCTTTCATGGGATCAATTCCCCCTTGACTGACTTTAAAATAATATATGGAGCTGAGCATGTCTGGGAATACGGGAGAACGCTCCTTTGCTGACATTATTACTAGTATTAGATACTGGGTTATCCATAGCATTACCATACCTTCTCTATTCATTGCAGGTTGGTTATTTGTCAGCACGGGTTTGGCTTATGATGTGTTCGGGAGCCCCCGGCCGAATGAGTATTTCACAGAAAGTCGACAAGAGGTTCCATTAGTAACTGGCCGTTTCGATTCGTTAGAGCAACTCGATGAATTTACTAGATCTTTTTAGGAGGCACTAATGACTATAGATAGAACTTATCCGATTTTTACAGTTAGATGGTTGGCCATTCACGGGCTAGCTGTCCCTACAGTTTTTTTCTCGGGATCAATATCGGCAATGCAGTTCATCCAGCGATAAACTCTATATTAAAGGAAGAGGAAGTATGTAGATATGACACAATTGAATCCGAACAACCAAAATGTTGAATTGAATCGTACCAGTCTCTACTGGGGGTTGCTACTAATTTTTGTACTTGCTGTTCTATTCTCTAATTATTTGTTCAATTAGGAACAATGAGAATATTATCACTCCATTCGAAGAGATCCAATACTAATAATTATCTATGCTATGACTGTTTATGTCTCGAGCATGACCACTTAAGAAAATGTGAAAGGGAGTAAGAGAAATGGCCGATACCACTGGAAGGATCCCTCTTTGGTTGATAGGTACTGTAACTGGTATTATCGTGATTGGTCTACTGGGTATCTTTTTCTATGGTTCATATTCCGGATCAGGGTCATCCCTATAGTAGGGGAAATGCACTTACTATGGGAATACTATACATGCGAAAGTGACAAATAAATAAGGCCTTACCCTTCTTTTAAGGGTAAGGTCTTATCGAAATCTCTTTTTTAGATTCTCTTCTATATTAATATTAATTAGAAGAGAAGATTCGCACAAATACAATGACTCTGTTACTTCATTCAATGCCTTTCAGTCAAGTTATGAGCCAATTTATTCTTCCGCTATATGATCAAAAAAAAAAAATTGGATCGATCCAATTTCAATCTCTGTCGAAGGAACAACGGAGAAACGGAGAATATTTATTACTAAATATTTGTTCATTTCTCTGGTGGGAGATTATTCGAAGTTTTTCTAAAAACCCGAACTATGAGAATCTTAATGTGCGAATAGAATATTTTCTTCTCTTATTTTGGCTTACAAAAGAAAAGAGGAGGAAAAACACCTTGAATTCATTTTCTCTCATTAGGAACGAACCCTATCGAAAGGTGGGTTGTTTTGCTCAATGAGTGATATTACCCCTTACTTTTCTGCTCTTCCTTCTTTAGGAATTTGAAGGTTCCTCAATATAACGTACAAAATAATCGTCAATTTACGAAGGAATTGATGAACAGGACAGGATCGGAAACCCAATGAGTTCCTCTTATCTCGATGAGAAACCGGAGAATTTATTCGACGAATAATAATGGGATAGGATAAAGAATGGGATTAGAGAAGATAGGAATCTTCTCCAAGATTGCTTAGTTATTCTCCTAGTCTCTCCTTCCTGCGATCTATCTCTATTTTCCGGATTTTTTCTTTTGAAAAAGGGCAAGGAAAGGAGGGAATGGCATGTATATAGTACACGATCTAGAAAGCATATGGGGATCGTTCGACAAGTTGATCTGTTCCAGTGCTTATTGAGTCACTCCCTATTTGAAATGTAGATATGTCTACATGAACATTTTCCCAAGAATATATAAGGGAGAAGGAGGAGAAAAGGTTCTCCATCTCCGAAGGGGTATTCATTTTTGATTCAATCAGTCAACTTCATGTTCGGAAATCTATGGACCTGAAGATTCATCTCGGCCAATTGAACTTTCTCAAATTGTTTCTTCTTAAGGACCAAAAATATCTGTGCCAGAATGACAGATGCTAAGAATAATAAAAGACCTTTAACACGTAATGGATCTTGAAGTACTATCTCTGCATCTCCTTGACCAAATCCACCCACATTAGGGTTATTCGTTAATGGCTGATCGACCTTGATCAATTCGCCCTCTGAAATAAGAAGTTCCGGTCCCGGAGGTACAATGTCAACCACTTGCCCACCGTCTGATGTATTATCGATAGTTATCTCATATCCACCCTTTTCTTTACGTAAAATTTTGCTCACTCTTCCTGTTGCTGAAGCGCTATAGACCGTATTGTTGCTCTTACTCCCGTCGGGATAAATTTGTCCTCTCCCTCTATTACCACCCAAATATATAGGATATTTCAGGAAGTGAGCTTCCTTATCAGTAGCAGGATCTGGGGAAAGGATGGGGAACACAAGTTCACTATATTTTTGCCCAGGAACAGGACCTATTACAATAATGTTTTTTTGATTGGGACGATAGTTCTGAAAATAAAGATTACCCATCTTTTCTCTAATCTCAGGAGAAATACGATCCGGAGGGGCTAATTCAAAGCCCTCGGGTAAAATTAGAACAGCTCCTACATTTAAAGCCCCTTTCTTACCATTAGCAAGAACTTGTTTAATTTGCGTATCATAGGGGATCTTAACAACTGCTTCAAATACGGTATTGGGAAGCACGGACTGTGGAACCTCAATATCCACAGGTTTTTTGGCCAAGTGACAATTGGCACATACAATACGTCCAGTTGCTTCTCGGGGATTTTCATAACCCTGCTGTGCAAAAATGGGATATGCATTCGAAATGGATGTCCGAGTTATGATATGTATCATGACCAGGACGGAAATTAACCGAGTCATCTTTTTTTTTAAGTCATAAGTATTTCTATTTTGCATGGTTCAATTATTGGTTCCAAATCATTTTTCGGGTGAGAGTAGGTAGCTATCATAGTTACCTGTCAAAAATTCTGCTACTATATTGATTGAACCAAACCTAAAAGTAAGAAATCGGAAGTCTCGCACCAGGAGAAGAATGAGGGGGAGGAATAGCTAATTCCTGAACAAAGAAAACACTTTATTATTCTGTTTCAATTCTTTCGGTCGGAGAAAACAACCTATTCTTTATTCATTCATCGAATGATAAATTACTACAAGTGAAGGAGATATACGATTGAAACGACGGAAGATCCAATATTTGAGAATCGTATCTAAGATGACTGGAAAAGTTGAAACAAGACCAGATATGATTCGTTCGTTATGGGCAAAGCCAAAATTTTCGGAGATCGAATCGATCATCAGTTCCCAACCATGGGGTGAATGAAACCCAATACATAGATCGGTTGCTAAAAGAATGAGAAAAGCTTTCATTGTATCGCTGAGACTATAGAAGAATTCTTGGATCCAAGAATTGAGAATGCCAAGTTTATTCTTACCCAGAATGAGATAAGCACTTATAAAAGCAAAACCTATTAGATTTGTTAATAAATGTGAGATTATCTTAATACAATCTTCATTGTACATTTCGACCAATTGGATTGTTTCTTTGTGAATCTCTATACGAAGATCTTTTGAATCTGTTCCCGAAGAATCTTCCACCATTCTTTCTAACAGGAATAGTTCTTCTATTTTCTCAAATCTTCCCAGAACATTTTCTTCCTGGAGATAATCAAAAATTTTCTGAGATTGACCCGTATTCCACCAATTTGTAACCCAAGGTTCCAAACCTTTCCGTAATGAAATAGGAATGACCCAAGGCAGTACCACTAAACATGCAAGATATCGTAGGGAAGCTGATGCTTTATATTCGGCCACTTCCAATTCGTGAATCGCTAACGAACCTGATTCACTCGTCAGTTCTGTCCGAAATCTAGACAAAGTACGAGTGATAGAATGAGGTATGGGATCCATAAATTTATCTATTGTGTAATTGTTTGACCCCGAGAAAAAAGATCCTCAGAGAAAAAAGAAAAAGGTTCGCTCCAAATGAGTGAGACGGAGCATAAGAAGATCATTCCCCGATATCCGATCCAGATCGTTTCTATCTGGATCAATTATCTATTCATTTTTTCTATCTTATTCTTTTTTAGAAGAATAACTTGAAGTAACATAAGTCGTTTTATTCATTGTAAAGATCCTTTGAATCCTGATCACTCGATCGATCCTTTACGAATCTTTCCCCAGTTATCTCCAAAGATGACAAACAAAATGAGAGAACGACGAAATCATATAAGAATAAATTGGATCGTGATGAAGAACGGGGATGAGAGGAAAAAACGTTCTAGTTTTAGGGAAACCGGACCACTATATCTAGTCATTGTTCTTTCTGATCCATCATATCCATCTACTGGCTCACTCGCCCTCTCTAGGATAGGAAATGATATGGCGTGTTCGGGAACTACCAAAATAATCTTGGTCTGATTCATTCCATAAACATAAATATCATTTAGTAGGAATTAACTAAATGATATTTTTCCCGGACAAATACCAACCAGTTCTATTGTAACTTATAGCTCTTTCTATATTACCTCTTCCTATACTATTTTCTAAAAATAGTATATTGTTCATAAAGATCCTATATCGTTCCATTTCCATACAATTATATTTCAATATTTATTGAAATTGATATGTATGGAAATCTAAAAATTTCCTGATTGGATATTGATTCATGTTCCTTGATTCGATCCATATAAAAATGTCGATCAATTTGAATTTATGTTGAGTATAAAGAACCCCTTGGTTCATTTCAAAACCCTTCAATGGATACACGCAAGAAACGGGCCGATTCAGCAGCTTTCTGTTCGATCTCCCTTAGGTTCAAATTATCACCAGTACGAGCTAAAGGAATGTCTTGTCGGCCCTTTATTTCCATATAAAGAACACGACGAGGGGAAATACCTTCTTGAATTTCCATTTTAATCATCTGAATATCCTTCATAAGAAATCGTAGGAAAATACGACGATTTTTTCCGGGAAATCCCCAACGAAAAAGACATACAATTCCTTTTCTTTTATCAAACTTATTATAGCCACTACCCACATCGAACAAAATTGTGCACCACAGATAAGAGCTAATGAACAGACCTGCAATACCATAAAAACACATTACAATTCCTTGTGGAACAAAGAGTATTTCCTGAGATGACAATAGGGGTATCAGGTTCTCACCAAAATAACTCGAAATCCCGACTAGGAAAAATCCTAGTGAACCCAGAAAGAGGATACAAGCCCAAAAGAAATTACTTCTTTTTCGAGACCCTGTTATAGGTTCTATCCAGAGCCATTTGGATCGATTATTCATAAAAAATCGTATTCAATTCCATCCTATTGAAGTTGAGGGAATAGCCCACTTTTTCATCCTTTGGTTCCCAAACTCTTATGAACTAGCTATCTATATACATAGCTAACATTTCAGTCAAGTCAGTCAAGTTTGTCTTCTTGTCCATTCTTACCATCAATTTCAAATAGGTCCTTCCCAAAATTATCAATTCGTTAAACAACACTGAATCAGTGGAGTTAAAATATCTCTAGGAATAGATATGTATACCATATGCAAAAAATATAACCAACCATATGAAAATATTGACCAATACCTATTTATTGACACATGTGTATATCCGATATGTATATGGATATGAATATGAATAGATATATAAATTAGCTATATCTAGAATATAATGGTAAGATCTATCCATATTCAAGTATGAATGAGTCTAAATAAATATATATATTTATTTATTTCTATTTAGACCTATCTTGTATCTATAAGAGTTCTATCTTATATCATCTGAAATAGATATAGAGATTTCTATCTGTTCTGCAATTTAACAGATCCAAACCTATTTATTAAATCTAATTTGATCAGATTCAAAAAATATCGTCATTCTGAATATACAGATGGAAAAGAACCATTGTAATTGCCGGAAGTAATAAGCCGACTAAAGGCACGAAAAAAGAAGGTAGGTTAGGAATTATCATAGAACGAGTACCTTACTTACTCAATGAAATGTTTATCCATATGATTATAAGATAAAATAAGTGATGGGACCAAATGAGCGGTCCGATTTGTCCTTCTTCATAGAATACATGTACGCAAATGTTCGTTGTTCCTTTCCCCGTCTCTTCCAAAAATACTGAAAAAGCATTTTAAGTTGGATTCAAAATTGTTTTTGAATAAGATCCCGACGAGTTCAACAATGAGGATCTGTATATATATACAATACATATATATCTATATATATATTGTATATATAGATCCTTTACAACACTTATTAATATTATATAAGTTAAATAGTGGAAGAACATGAATCCTGACAAAAATTTATCTGATTTCGAAAAGCGGAAAATTGGCTATATTTATTGTTAGTATAGGATCGAGGATCATAAATTGTTGGTAAGAAGGGGGTAAAAAGCGATTCTCTTAGAGAAATCCTTATTTTGCCGCAATAAGAAACTGTATCACTGTCACTTCCGTTACAAGGAACTCGATTTGATCATTTTTCCTTATAAGGAACTAAACGTTCATTTTTTTTTTCTTTACGAGGAAGACTGTAAAGCTGAAATAGTTCACTTAGAACACCTTTTAAGAGATTACGTGGAACGATCAGATCAAATAAACCATGGCCAAATAAATGCTCAGTCACCTGAAAATCTTCAATCACTTTCTGACCTAATGTCTGTTCGATTACTCTTTTACCTGCAAATGCAATGTACGCTTTAGGTTCGGCAATAATGATATCTCCCAACATGCCAAAACTAGCAGTAACTCCACCGGTTGTCGGAGACGTCAGAATCGATACATATAACAACCTTTTATCCTTCTGATGAATATATAACGCAGAAGCTATTTTAGCCATTTGCATTGAACTAAAACTTCCTTCTTGCATGCGTGCTCCTCCGGAAGCACACACCATAATGACTGGAAGAGATTCCTCGGTAGCGCGCTCGATCAGACGGGTTATTTTCTCGCCTACTACAGAGCCCATACTACCTCCCATGAACTTAAAATCCATAACTCCGAGTGCGATAGGAAGACCATTTAATTGACCTATGCCTGTTTGAATAGCATCAGTTAAACCTGTCTCTATTTGACAGAAAGTTATATGATCCTTATAAGATTCATCCTCAGAATGAAGAGGATCAGAATGAGCAGGTTCATTCTCAGAATGAAATTGAAGAACATCTAGAGTGTACATGTCTTCATCCATAGGATGCCGAGTGCCGCGATCAATTGGAAGTTCTATTCTATCTGAACTATTCATTTGCAGATAATATCCACATTCTTCACAAACACTTTTATTCTCTCTCAAGAATCTGATATAGAGCAAGCTCTCGCAATTATCGCATTGAACCCATAATCTATTAATTTTAACGTAATCAATACTTAGATTCTTGTTCCTCTCCATCTCATTGACGTCCTTACTATCCCTTTCGACCGAATTTTTTAGTAATCCAGTTATTTTACGCCTGTCTTCGAACCACTCCCTTATAGACATAGAGTTTTCCATATAAAGGTGAAGATTGTTACTTTTCCTATCTTATTTTGTATGAAGAGAAGTCGTATAAATAAAATAAATGATTCAATTTATCAATGAATAGTGAAATGAATCATGGATAAATCATCTCCATTCATTATTGATTAGGAATCCGAAGTATCAATCCGGGATTATGATAGAACCCTTTATTCTTTTATAAAGAAAGATTATCTCCTATGCCGCGATGAAAAGGAATTTTCATCCCAAATACAAAATCTTTTGGGCTAGAAGGGATTTGAACCCTTGACTTCATGGTCCGGAACCATGAGCTCTGATCCACTGAGCTACCAACCCTATCGAATGATCTATAAGATAAATGTAAAGGATGAATAGGATTCGTTATCGAATCCTTGACCCCAAAAAATTTTCATCGACTCACTCTGTTTTAGATATTTTACCTCGGAAATATATCTATATATATCAATATCTATATATCAATATATCTAGATATTGATATATAGATATTGATATATAGAAATCCCAGATATTGATATCTGAAATCCCAGATCTCCGTTCACGATTTGGCCTAATCTTTGTGGTAGCGGTAAAAGATTGGGCCGAGTCCGATTGGTAGAACGAAAGTCACTGGATCACAAGGTATCTATTGCCTCAAATTGTATCTACTGCCTCAAATTCAAATTTGATCTCCTTCCATATTTCACAAGCAGCAGCTAGTTCAGGACTCCATTTACTAGCTTCACGGATCACTTCATTACCTTCACGAGCAAGATCACGTCCTTCATTACGAGCTTGTACACAAGCTTCTAGAGCAACTCGATTAGCTACTGCACCAGGTGCATTTCCCCAAGGGTGTCCCAAAGTTCCCCCACCAAACTGTAGTACGGAATCATCCCCAAAGATCTCGGTCAGAGCAGGCATATGCCAAACGTGAATACCTCCTGAAGCTACGGGCAGGACACCTGGCATAGATACCCAATCTTGAGTGAAGTAAATACCACGACTTCGATCTTTTTCGATAAAATCATCACGCAGTAGATCAACAAACCCTAAAGTGATGTCTCGTTCCCCTTCAAGTTTACCTACTACAGTACCGCCGTGAATATGATCTCCACCGGACATACGCAATGCTTTAGCCAGTACACGGAAGTGCATACCATGATTTTTTTGTCTGTCAATCACTGCATGCATCGCGCGGTGAATGTGAAGAAGTAGGCCGTTGTCTCGGCAATAATGAGCCAAAGAAGTATTTGCGGTAAAACCTCCCGTCAGATAGTCATGCATAACGATAGGAACTCCCAATTCTCTTGCAAATATTGCCCTTTTCATCATTTCTTCACATGTACCTGCAGTAGCATTCAAGTAATGTCCCTTAATTTCACCCGTCTCAGCCTGAGCTTTATAAATTGCTTCCGCACAAAAGACAAAACGATCTCTCCAGCGCATGAATGGTTGGGAATTTACGTTCTCATCATCCTTGGTAAAATCGAGTCCACCACGGAGACATTCGTAAACTGCTCTACCATAGTTCTTGGCCGATAGACCCAATTTTGGTTTGATAGTACATCCCAATAAAGGACGGCCATATTTGTTCAATTTATCTCTTTCAACTTGGATACCATGAGGTGGACCTTGAAATGTTTTGGAATAAGCAGGGGGAATCCGCAAATCTTCCAAACGTAGAGCCCGTAGGGCCTTGAATCCAAATACATTACCTACAATGGAAGTGAACAAGTTAGTAACAGAACCTTCTTCGAAAAGGTCTAAGGGGTAAGCTACAAAGGCAATAAATTGACTTTCCTCTCCAGGAACGGGCTCGATGTCATAGCATCGCCCCTTGTAACGATCAAGACTAGTAAGTCCATCGGTCCAAACAGTGGTCCATGTACCGGTGGAAGATTCAGCAGCTACTGCTGCTCCCGCTTCCTCGGGCGGCACCCCTGGTTGAGGAGTTACTCGGAATGCTGCCAAAATATCCGTATCTTTGGTCTGATATTCAGGAGTATAATAAGTTAATCTGTAATCTTTAACACCAGCTTTAAATCCGACACTAGCTTTAGTCTCTGTTTTTGGTGACATAGTCCCTCCTTTATTAATAATTATCTCTCGCAAGGACGAGGTCTGCTCGACATGGATCGAACATAAACAATCTATTTTGACAGAACTATCCTACAAAAAAATCGTCCGTTATTGGACAATAAGATCTGCTAGGTACACTCTCATTGTATAATGTTCTTTATGTATGATGCAACCCAATCTTTGCTCTTTAAGTTCTTCCTCCATGGATTGACCCGAGCACCTTTCAGCGGTTAAACTAGTTCATGAATGAATTTAAGGAACCGAATCGACCTTTGACCATAATGGTGCGAATTGTCTATATGAAAATAAATATAGAATAGGGAACAGATGTGCGTACGAAGAGAAGAGATAACGACCGACCAATGAGAGAAAGGTCATGAATAGGGTTCAAGTTTCACATTTCACAGATGATCTGGACATAATTTTTAAGTATTTTCGGTTTTAGTTATGGAGAATTTGGTTCTAGTTATAAATAAAAAAATCGAAGACTTCCTCATTATCCTTATCCATCTACTTACTTCATATTCCAAATATGAATGGATTCGAACTTTTCCATAAAGTAGGATATTACTAAGGTGGTAACTCCCATTCATTATTTACTGATCTGATCGACCCGATACGGAACATTTTTGTTATTGATGATATTGGCAAAATCATATTTATATATATATATATAAAATCTTCATGGAATTTCTTTCCTTTTTTGTATGAGAACCAATCCTCTTGTTCTTGGGGTTTCCGCACTTGTAGAAAAAAATGTGGGACGTATAGCTCAAATCATTGGCCCAGTACTGGATGTCTCTTTTCCTCCAGGTAATATGCCTAATATTTACAATTCATTAATAGTTAAGGGTCAAGGTACAGCCGGTCAGGAAATTCAGGTTACTTGTGAGGTACAGCAATTATTAGGAAATCATAAGGTTAGAGCTGTAGCTATGAGTGCTACAGATGGTTTGACGAGAGGAATGAGAGTGATTGACACGGGAGCTCCTCTGAGTGTTCCAGTTGGTGGAGCTACTCTCGGACGAATTTTCAATGTTCTTGGCGAACCTGTTGATAATTTGGGTCCTGTAGATGCTCGCATAACATCTCCTATTCATAGATCTGCTCCCGCCTTTACAGAGTTGGATACAAAATTATCTATCTTCGAAACAGGCATTAAAGTAGTAGATCTTTTGGCTCCTTACCGCCGTGGGGGAAAAATCGGTTTATTTGGAGGAGCTGGAGTGGGTAAAACAGTACTCATTATGGAGTTGATTAACAACATTGCTAAGGCTCATGGAGGGGTATCTGTATTTGGAGGAGTAGGAGAACGTACTCGTGAAGGGAATGATCTTTACATGGAAATGAAAGAATCGGGAGTAATTGATGAACAAAACATCTCAGAATCAAAAGTGGCTCTGGTCTATGGTCAGATGAATGAACCACCAGGAGCTCGTATGAGAGTCGGTTTAACTGCTCTAACCATGGCCGAATATTTCCGAGATGTCAATGAGCAAGACGTACTATCATTTATTGATAACATCTTCCGCTTTGTCCAAGCGGGATCAGAGGTATCCGCCCTATTAGGTAGAATGCCTTCCGCCGTGGGTTATCAGCCAACTCTTGCCACGGAAATGGGTTCTTTGCAAGAGAGAATTACTTCCACAAAAAGGGGATCGATAACCTCGATTCAAGCAGTTTATGTACCTGCTGACGACTTGACTGACCCTGCTCCTGCTACGACATTTGCACATTTAGATGCTACTACCGTACCATCGAGAGGATTAGCTGCCAAGGGTATCTATCCAGCAGTAGATCCTTTAGATTCAACATCGACTATGCTCCAACCTTGGATCGTAGGCGAAGAACATTACGAAACTGCACAAGGGGTTAAGCAAACTTTACAACGTTATAAGGAACTTCAAGACATTATAGCTATTCCTGGACTGGATGAATTATCGGAGGAAGATCGTTTAATCGTAGCAAGAGCAAGAAAAATTGAACGTTTCTTATCACAACCCTTTTTCGTAGCAGAGGTATTCACAGGTTTCCCGGGCAAATATGTTGGTCTCATGGAAACCATTAGAGGATTTCAAATGATCCTTTCCGGAGAATTAGATGGTATTACCGAACAGTCTTTTTATTTAGTGGGTAACATTGATGAAGCTACCGCGAAGGCTATGAACTCCAAAACGGAAAGTTAATTCTGAAAATGACCTTAAATCTTCGTGTACTGTCTCCTAATCGAGTCATTTGGGATTCAGAAGTTCAAGAAATAATCTTATCTACTAATAGTGGTCAAATTGGCGTATTACCCAATCATGCTTCACTTGTGGCAGCTGTAGATATAGGAGTTATGAAAATACGTCTTAATGGGCAGTGGTCCACTATGGCTTTGATGGGCGGTTTCGCCAAGATAGACAATGATAGAATCACCGTATTGGTAAATAATGCAGAGAGAGATGTTGACATCGATCTCAAAGAAGCCCAGGAAACCTTTAAAGTAGCTAAAGCTGACTTAGCTCGAGCCGAAGGCAAAAGACAAGCAATTGAGGCTGATGTAGCTCCGAAAAGAGCTAGAACACGATTAGAAGCTATCAGTGCTAGCCCCCCCGTCTCTAATTAAACATTTCCTATAAATATCTGAAAATGGATTCAATGTTCCGCCTCGATCCAAACAAGTGGAGTCAAACTTATTAGATGCCATCGACTCTTCAATGGTATCTAATAAGTTTACCTACTATTGGATTTGAACCAACGACTCTCGCCGTATGAAAGCGATACTCTAACCACTGAGTTAAGTGGGTCATTTATTCTCATAGGTAGAGTTGGACTTATAAACGATTCTATATGGAATTCAATGTATAGACAATGTGTCCCTGGCACAGATCGAACTTATTGGAACGTATTGGATCATAGTATCGGATCATGAAATATCTACCTTGACAGAAAGTGATCCATCTGGTTAGTATAGTAGTGTATCACCAAGACTGGGAAGGGCTATAGCTCAGCAAGGTAGAGCACCTCGTTTACACGTGCGCCAATGGTTTTCGGGAGAGTTTATCGATTCGTCCGATCCACGAAATAGATTCTATGTGAAAAAGTCTTACTCTATCAATGTGTTTCTCTGGGGAACAATAGCATGACAAAGATGAAGTTCGATCCGATTCGAATTACGAATCTAATTGATATGGTCAATCCCAGCTCCGTTCAATGCCAGGCATAATGAGTATAATACGGGGACCTCAAAATAGATTCTTTTCGCTCTATGACACTTTTAGGTGTATGAAGTGTCATATTTTCTTTTTGGAGCGCTAGAGGAGACTCTATTTGAGTCAATCTATGCCCGAGCAAGGCAGACCTACGTCAAGGAAACCTTTTGAATCACTTTGGGATTGCTTCCGAAGGGTAAGAATTTGGAGCACACGGAGCCATATTAGTATCTTTCCTGGAAAGAGGAGAATGGCAGACTAACCGATCTTTCCATCAGTTAATGAAAGAGCCCAATGCGATAAAATGCATGTTGGGTTCTTGGAACAGTTCAAATTATTTTGATAATAAGAACTTTGATCTGTTCTACCGAGAAGGTCTACGGTTCGAGCCCGTATAGCCCTATACATTCCACTAAGTTACACTACTCTTATATATATATTCCCTCATAGTCCCTATGACTTGGACTTTCAAAGTCTTTCGGATCATATCAATATCTTGTCCTTATCAAGATCGATGGATGGGAACGTTGGAACAGGGCAGGCAGATTAGTATTTCTCATCGATCGATCTTGATCCGATACCAGATGATCGGGCCTATAAACCCTTTTTTTCTTAATGAAAAAAAAAAGGGGGGGGAAAGAAAAGAAGTTAAGTAACGACTGACATGATGATATCCAATCATCATCCATTACATTATTGGGGGTTACTAATTCACTTCCGATAGACCCAAGGTTCTAATGAGTGATCCCAGTCTATTGGATCTTGGCCTTCGTTTTAATAGTAAGTAATTAGGATTGATTCTTGGAACCTTATGAATAAGGTGTAGGGGATTCCTAGCTAGTATGATGAATGGCTTCCTCCCTTCCCTTTTATTCTCAAGGGAATCTCTAAGAAGGGGATCTATAGAAGTATCTGTCCGATCCAAAGAGTTCGGATCGTAGGACTGGAACTAATTGAAACATACAAGAAACAAGGCGTTTTTCTTTTGTTTCTTTTTTTTTTTTTCGAGGCACTTATAGATAGATTCTATCTCAAAATATAGATAGAGGATTGAGGTATTCAATACTATCTATATTACTTGGATTTGTACAATGTTTGTTATAATTCCCATTATAACATCGTCTAGTTCGGAACCGCTTTTGTTCATTTTTATCGCTAGTTCTTCGAAAAACTCGGGAGTTCTCTGGAATAGAATATGTTTAAAGCAATCCATATTCCAGTCAAAGTATCGATCGGACATGTGGCTTTTAGCTCCATCCAAATGCAACGCATTCCGTTGGGGTTGAACGAACGAAGTACTCTTCCGTTCAATCGAAAATCCCGGGTCTATCCCTTTGCTAAAGATCGGGGCGAAGATCTTGATCCACTAGGATTCTACACAATATGTTATGTGTGGTAAATCGAACCTATTCTTGAACCATAGAAGTGGGAAGTACTACGGATATTCCGAATACCTGGAAAGGTCAATTCTCTGGAGTTGATCCATCCTAGCTAAAGGCGAACCTTTGGTTTGTTTTCTTTCTCCACCTAAGATCATCACATGGTTTTTTAGACCCAATATTTTCATATTGGGACAAACACTCTTTCCTCTAGTTCCGTTCTGTTAACATACCAAAAAAATGCAATCTATCGGCTACGCATATTGGATCTATATCTGGACCAACGTTTGCATAAATCTACCCCACTATTCTATAGAATACACATATTTAATGGAATGCGTTCTGAAACAATAGAATAAATAAATCTGTTGGAATGAAACTATTACCCCTTGCTCATCAATTTTGTGGACTGCGACCCAAAAGAAGCCCTGTTCTGCCCCGTTACAAATAGTCGGCTAGACAATAGATCTGTCCGAAATGATATTATATCGGAATGAGCCCAGGCTCATTCCGAACTTAAACGTGAAAGATTTGATACGTTCCACGGATCGATTGGCGTCTACCAATCCTGTTCCGATTGACCTGTATCAACCATTAAAACGAATGAACTGAAAGACAACGGATTGATTTTTATTTGATTAATCGAACGGAACCGATTTCATATTTGTCATATGTTGAATGCATAGTACTGCTTTCATTTCTGAAGAAACTGAATCCTTCGAACCTTACTCATTCCCCGGTCACTCGATCCTTTTATCCCTTTTACTACTATGAGATCTGGATAGTACGAATGTAAAAGATCTACTCCTCAACCCGTTCCAGTAAAAACATAAAGAAACGCATGTTCTAATTCTTTGATACTTCCTTCGTTCCAACCAAATATTTGACGACAGAGATTCCCCTTTTCTCATTCGTCTTCTTTCAATACTGTAAAATGTTCACTATCTCCATTGATAGATGAGCCTCTAAATTTGTATATTTGTCCCATCACCTGCATAATAATATAAAAAAGAACTTGATTGGTCTTCTAACCGTGCATGTAAGATGGCAAAATTTTCCAGATTGGATGCAAAGCCCTATCTTTTCTAATACGAGAAGGATACGAGTTCCAAGGGTCTAGATTTCATTGAATCTGAATATGTAACAAGCGGATAGGGTCAAACTTGTCGACGCAGCCGCAACCTCGATCATTTGAAACAACGACCCTCCGATTAAATACCCCGCCCAGAGTTGTTCGGGCGGACAAGATCTGAGTATCAAGATAAAACATAAAAGAAATCCCAAGATAGATCTCTTTCAATTTACACCGAACCATGTTCATGTTGATGGCCCGTTCGTTTCGTTACAACTCGAATAACGTGGGATCTACCGAACCAATCTGCAAAACTGCGTTTTTTTAGAACAAAATGATAATCTGACTGGAAGGGAAGAAACGATCGTTATCGTCCATGGGTGAATGGACAAAGGATCGATACGAAAAAAGAAAGATTATTCACGTTCGAAAGAACTGAGGAAGGATGGGATCGGGATATGTCTCCGGAATAAATATAAAATACTTAAGAAAAACTTGTTCGATAGTTGGTTGGGAATTAGTCATCGATCTTGCTTTGATCCCCTGTAAGAGGTCGCCGACCCACATACAAACGTTAGCCTCGTCATTTATTCCAAGAAGAAATGACTGTAGATAGAGACAATTGGTTTGTTTTTCCGGGGCGGACGTAGCCAAGTGGACCAAGGCAGTGGATTGTGAATCCACCACGCGCGGGTTCAATTCCCGTCGTTCGCCCATAAAATAAAAGAAAAAACGGACTGGATTCAGTGTCATTTTCTTATTTCGGTGTCCATATTTCTATCTATTACATAGATAGATAAATGGACACCCGGGCCTTCTTTCTTCGTAGGAAATATGAGCCCTTTATCGGACTTGAACCGATGACTTACGCCTTACCATGGCGTTACTCTACCGCTGAGTTAAAAGGGCCCCCCCATCATATATTAATGAGTGAGTCCGATTTACGATATATGGATAACAAATTGGATACATATGATCCATCTATTTTTATAGATATCAAGTTGAGAACATTTATTAGTAGCTCGTAGGTTTACATGAGAGGAGGGCGGGGATGGCTATACTGGAAACTCCGGGCTGAACTGATACGAAGCGAATGGATACAAGTTATGCCCGGGAACAATCAATATGTTCGTATTGCTAGAAGAGCCAAAGGATCAACGGGCCAGGTCTTATTGCAATTACTTGAAATGCGTTCGGATAATATTCTTTTTCAATTGGGTATGGCTCCCACCATTCCGGGTGCTAGACAATTAGTTAATCATGGACATATCCGGGTCAATGACCATATGGTAGATATACCAAGTTACCTTTGCAAACCTATTACTATAAGAGATCAACAAAGATTGAGAGCTAAAAAGATGGATCATCCATTCCAGTCCAGTTTATGGCTCTCAGATCAAGTAAAATAAATATGAACAACCTTTATTTAATGGAATCCTCCCTTCTCTCCCGGAAGAGGAAGATCTTTCGAAAATGAATTCTAAATAATTCAATTAGAAGATTAGAAGATTAGAGGAGTTGAGGAAAAAATTTCTTGATAAAAGGAAAGAACAACCTATAATTGATAGAATCCTTTCTTCTCTCTCGGAAATGGAAGAGCAATAATTAAGGAATTCCGGAATTGGGATTCAAATGTGGAAGGAAAGGAGTGGCGGAATATTTGTCGATGGGATTGTGGCGTGTATAGTTTGTGAGTGTGATTCGTTAAATTATCAACTCAAATAGTCAAAGGAAATTTGACATGGATCTCTGATCCATCCAAAGCTCTATCTATTACTAATGGGCCTGATACGACCATTAGAGTCAGAACAGTAAGCTGTGCAATAACCTCTAGATCCATTTGGTTTTCTTTCACCCCTATGATCCCATCAACTCGATGAACGTATGAATCAAATTTTGTTTTGTTGAGATCAATCGCTTTTCTTTTCTTCTATTTTCTCTTCTTCTTCCCCATCTGTGTAGTTTCGATCAGGAACCTATAGCCTTGAGCAATTTATATCTTTACAATAAGACATAAAATAGATAGAGAGTCCATTCATGTATTTCAATATCTAGATATTGAAATTTGAGACTGGAGAGGAATAAATGGACTAATCCGTGTAACTCATTTATTTAAAATGATTGGAGAGGGAATGAAGAGATGATAATAGAGGTTCAATTTTTTATAGCTTTTGTTCTTGCTTTTGCAACAATTAATTTAGCTATCAAATTAGGTAAAGCATTGTATGATTGATTCTTTCTTTTTTCTGACCTGCCTGGCCACTGGCCGGGCAGGTCAGAAAAAAGGCAAAATTTTTTGAAACGAAATGAAAAATACAATTCGCCAGATTCGTTTTTTTCTAACTGAATAATTGCAATATTCGTTATATTGTCGATACAATCTGTACATGCTATGGTATACACCTTTACTCCACCATTCATTTTGTTAAACAAGAACTTTTCCATCTTGGAGAGATGGCTGAGCGGACCAAAGCGGCGGATTGCTAATCCGTAGTACGGATTATCCGTACCGAGGGTTCGAATCCCTCTCTCTCCGTTCGGTCACTATTGCGGATAACTCCGAATCTTTCTACGGAATGGAAAAGACTCATTAACCTAGATACTTTTTTTCACTATTCTTTACGTCCGGGATTACGTCCTGGATCGTTCGATAGAAATCCAAAGATAAAAAGAGAAATGAAAAATATCACTACTGTGTAAACGAACAGCTTAAGAGTAAGCATTACGTAATCTCCGGGATCCTAATTATAAGTACAACAGAATAGATCATCAATCTTTGTACCATATATGAATACTTGAATACCAAACAATAGTATGATTCATAAAAATCACGAAATTATTTCTCCGGATCACGTGTGAAAATCAAATTGAAAGAAGGAGATAATTTATCTCTTTGTTTTTCAAATGGTCTTTCTTCATAGATAGGGAAGTTTCTTGAAAACCAATAAGGAAACCAATAAGAAAACCAATAAGAAAATGGAATTCTGGTCATACTATTGACAACTTTCGGGTCACTTTCATAGTATAATTCTTGGCGGCCCCTATCGTCTAGTGGATCAGGACATCTCTCTTTCAAGGAGGCAACGGGGATTCGACTTCCCCTAGGGGTACCATGAAATAGGATATCCATTCGTTTCGTTCGATGTCTTAACCTAAAGACTTTGAATTACTTTCTTGTTCCTGGGTCGATGCCCGAGTGGTTAATGAGGACGGACTGTAAATCCGTTGGCAATATGCCTACGCTGGTTCAAATCCAGCTCGACCCAACCGATATCATCAATATCAATCTATCGGTATGATTATATTCATGCCAATCATGGATGAAAAGATAGTGGGTTATTGAACCCCGATATCTATATATATTCATATCATATGGATATGTGTCCAATTCCATATGAATTGATACTTTTAAAGATGAAAGAGAAGGATAAGATATTTCATCGACCTAGCACTCACGTAATCTATACGATCTATCTAGCATCATACCATAGAATAAATATGAATAGTAGGTGAACTGTACTTTATTGGGATTGTAGTTCAATTGGTTAGAGTACCGCCCTGTCAAGACGGAAGTTGCGGGTTCGAGCCCCGTCAGTCCCGATCCAATAAGTTAATCAATTAAGCTCTTAATACCCGTAGAAGAGTGAAAAAAATAATAGGGTTGAATAGATATACTAGATATTTAGTATATCTATCCATTAGATACATTCACCAGATCAATAATTCAGTTTGGAAAAAGACCCTTCTTTCGGGGAGAAAATCTAATCATCAGATTGAATCTGCAAGAAATATTCTTCCCTCCCCGAAGAATCAAATTCTCTTATCAAAAACATAGGAAGATCAATAGATTTTAGGATGACACAGAGGTAGTCCTCCTAGGTCAAAATCCCACAGAGATCCCTATAGAGAATTCCCAATAATTTACAGTAGATCTCCCTTCTGTTGCTCCCCAGGAATATTGTGAGTATTTCATGCTAATACTTCTTTTTCATGATCGATAACCAGTGGATTTCTAGACACTCTATTGTCTTTCTAATAATGATCATGTCAGGATCTGGATGGACTAGTCCTTCTCATTCCAGGGTCATGGGTGGGCCTCTGGATAAATTCAATATGGGAGACTTCTATATCATCACCGGACCGGGATAGGTTCAAGATTCCATCTAACTCGTGGAGATCCAAGCGAAATACCTCTCATGTCTGACGAACGTCTTCTGGAGTAGCAGAAGGTTATTATTCGTACGAATCCTATTCTTTCGAAATGATACAGACATGTGTTGATCGGAACGTTTTCTGATGCACGTAAGTTTTTCTTACTAGTATTATCAAAAGTGATCATATTATGTTATACTATTTTCATCGAAGAATTCATTCAATCCGTTAGTTAGATTCCGTTACTCGAACCGATTCTATCAATTACATCTATTTCATGGATCTTGAAAGATTCATTCATCTCTATGAAATTAAATCTCGAGCTATTTTTGAACGAAGTAAAGATCAGGAGATCATGGAAGTAAATACCCTTGCATTTATTGCTGTTCTACTGTTCCTTGCAATTTCTACTGCTTTTCTATTTATCCCTTACGTAAAAACGGCCAGTGCAAGTAGTGGAAACAATTGATTTTTATGAAAATCGAGTGATTACTGATCACTGGATAGATCCAAATGATCTAGATCATAAGTTTAAAATAGGTTATGGGATCTATTGTATTACACCAATACAGGGTAAGGTGGGATTTTGTATCTTACAACAATACAGGGTAGGGATTGCTTTTTCATTTCTTTTGAAAAGAAGTAGTCCGAAGGAAAAGACTATCTAATCTTTTCTTTTTACTACTTCTTCTACACCCATATATGGATAAATATATCTTAATAGTACTTGTCCATATATGGTAAATGTAGGATGAAGGGCCTCGTACCATAAAAGAGCGGAGCTGATCACCTTCTTCATGCCCCTGGAAAAAATAGACCCAATGTAGACAGATGTTATTCTGAACGTACTTGTGGATTGCAAAGTTGAACATCTTTTTCCGGTACGAACATTGTTATCTAGTCCATATTAGATATGGAACTTGAAATTGTATAAGAAAAAGCAAAGGAATCTATGACTTATGTCCCATATTTTTCCGCGAGAACGGAATTCATATAAGATCCGATCAATTTGGAACCATCCGGTAAAACAGGGACTATTTCTTTCTATTCCTACTAAGAAATAGAAGAGAGATCGTTCTTCAGTGGAAGAAACGAGATTATCGACTAGTTCTAGAAAAGAACTAATTCATTAAAACCTGTTAGAAATAATCATATTTGTCCTATGAAAATATCATAGGACAATGATAATGATAAGGGATTATGCACAGCCCTTGCGGGGATAAAGAGGAAATAATTCCATGGAAAGAGTCTTTCAATTTGGAACGAAGATTCAAAATTACTGGATCCTTATGGAACATGAGATATTCTCATGCATGATCTGGAAGGAACACAATAATTGATTCTTAAGCATTACTATTATAATCCACTTCTCCCCCATACTACGAGTGAAAGGGAAAATGTAAAAACTACCATTAAAGCAGCCCAAGTTATACCGACTATATCCATACGGATCATGTTCTCTAAAAAAAAATGATTTCATTATCGAGATGATAATGGAACTATTAATGATAGTGCAAAGTTTAAGTTGAAATGGACCACCTTTCCATTCTGAACGTTACTGACGTTCGAGCTCATATGAGAGATAAATAAATCCATTTGATCATTGACCAACGAGTTACTATAACTAACTCGAGGGTCGTACATTCACGACGGAATCGGGATCAAATGTACGTAACTCACTATCTATATTGGTAATATGTACCAATATGTCTCCAGAGGTTCTGTAATGGAAATCAAGACTTTTCCTTCCATTTACTTACCTCAACAAGGCGACACCCGGATTCGAACTGGGGATGGAGGATTTGCAGTCCTCTGCCTTACCGCTTGGCTATGTCGCCGAGATATGGGAATGCCATGGACAGATCGAATCTGTCGTCCTTTAAAATCATTCGTCCGTCCTTTAAGTATAGTATGAGATGTATGCTAAAGTCAACTATAAAGGAAATGGATCTAATTTGTTCTCCATCTTTCAATCTTACTATTTTCATTAGGAAAATTTCTAAGTGAGATTCACATTTAAGAATGATTTGATTCATTCGTTCATAGCTCCATTTCACGTGGTTGGATGAAAGTATCAAAGTACCTCTCCTCTTCCTTATTTTTTTTTTTTTTCTAATTGGAAGTATATCTGGATACGGGTAGAATTTAATGGGATATAGTGAAAACTGAATATAAATCCGAATCTTTTTTGTCGGATTGATCCATATAGATCAATCGGGAATAATTTAATAGACTTTTTGACAGATGGGAAACTTCCAATGCGATTAGATGAAAATGAGGGAGCGTTTACAATCCCCGAATTTGGTAAGATACAATTTGAAGGATTTTGTCGTTTCATCGATCAGGGCTTGATGGAAGAACTCCATAATTTTCCGAAAATTGAGGATACAGATAAAGAAATTGAATCCAGGCTTTTTGGTAATGAATATGAATTAGCAGAACCTTTTATAAAAGAGAGAGATGCTGTATATCAGTCCCTTACATATTACTCTGAATTATATGTACCAGCAAGATCGATTCGGAGGAATAGTAGTAAGATACAGAAACAAACTGTATTTCTCGGAAATATTCCTTTAATGAATTCCCATGGAACGTTTGTAGTAAATGGAATTTACAGAATCGTGGTGAATCAGATATTAATAAGTCCCGGTATTTATTACCGTTCAGAATTAGACCATAATAGAATAAACTATATATATACTGGCACTCTGATTTCAGATTGGGGAAGAAGATCGAAATTAGAGATCGATGTGGGAGAAAGGATATGGGCTCGTGTAAGCAGAAAACGAAAAATATCTATTCCAGTTCTATTATCAGCTATGGGTTTAAATCTCGAAGAGATTCTGGACAATACTCGCTATCCCGAAAAATTTTTCTTTTTACTGAAAAAGAAGAAGGGGAGGTGGGAGCGGGAGGAATATATCTGGTCGAAGGAAAAAGCCATTCTGGAGTTTTATAAAAAACTCTACTGTGTAAGTGGCGATTTGGTATTTTCCGAGTCTCTATGTAAAGAATTGCAGGAAAAATTTTTCCGACAAAGATGTGAATTGGGAAAGATTGGTCGACGAAATCCGAACCAAAAACTGAATCTTGATATACCCGAGAACGAGATTTTTTCATTGCCACAAGATGTATTGGCTGCTGTGGATTACCTTATCGGAGTGAAATTTGGAATGGGTACACTCGATGATATAGATCACCTTAGAAATCGACGTATTCGTTCTGTAGCAGATTTATTACAGAATCAATTCAGATTAGCTCTAGGTCGTTTGGAAGATGCAGTTCGAAGAACTATACACAGAGCAACCAAGCGTAGATCAACTCCTCAGAACTTGGTAACTTCAACTCTATTAAAAAACACTTTTCAAGATTTTTTTGGTTCACACCCCTTATCCCAATTTTTAGATCAAACTAATCCATTGACGGAAATAGCTCATGGGCGAAAATTGAGCCATTTAGGCCCTGGGGGCTTAACAGGGCGAACTGCTAGTTTTCGGACACGGGATATTCATCCCAGTTATTATGGGCGTATTTGTCCAATCGATACGTCCGAAGGAATGAATGCTGGACTTGTTGCATCATTATCTATTCATGCAAAGATTGGTCAGTGTGGTTCTTTACAAAGTCCATTCTATAAGATCTCTGAGAGATCGAGAGAAGAACATATGGTTTATCTATTACCGGGAGAAGATGAGGATGAATACTATCGGATAGCTACGGGAAATTCTTTGGCGTTAAATCAAGGGATTCAAGAGGAACAAATTACTCCAGCTCGATACCGACAAGAATTTATAGTTATTGCATGGGAACAAATCCATTTCAGAAGTATTTTTCCTTTCCAATATTTTTCTGTTGGAGTTTCCCTTATTCCTTTTCTCGAACATAATGATGCGAATCGCGCTCTAATGGGTTCTAATATGCAGCGTCAAGCAGTTCCACTTTTTCAACCCGAGAAGTGCATTGCCGGAACTGGGTTGGAAGGTCAAGCAGCTCTAGATTCAGGAAGTGTAGCTATAGCTACACAAGAGGGAAGGATCGAGTATATCGATGCTGTAAATATCACTTCATCGGTTAATGGAGACACTGTACGAACAGAATTGGTTATATATCAACGTTCTAATACCAATACTTGTACGCATCAAAAACCTCAAGTTCGTCAAGGGGAATGTGTAAAGAAGGGACAAATTCTGGCGGACGGTGCGGCTACGGTAGGGGGAGAACTCTCTTTGGGAAAAAACGTTTTAGTAGCTTATATGCCATGGGAAGGATACAATTTCGAAGACGCAATACTCATTAGTGAACGTCTGGTATATGAAGATATTTATACCTCTTTCCATATCGTAAGGTACAGGATTGAAATCTGTATGACGAGCCAGGGTCCTGAAAGAATCACTAGAGAAATACCTCATTTAGATGCTCATTCACTTCGTCATTTGGACGAAAATGGTCTTGTAATGCTAGGATCTTGGATAGAAACAGGTGATGTTTTGGTAGGTAAATTAACGCCTCAAACAACAGAAGAATCATTATGTGCCCCGGAAGGAAGATTATTACAAACCATATTTGGTATTGAGGTATCCACTGCGAGAGAAAATTGTCTCAGAACACCTATAGGTGGAAGAGGTCGAGTTATTGATGTGAGATGGATCAATAGAGTAGATGATTCCGGTGATAATGCGGAAACAGTCCACGTATATATATCACAAAAACGTAAGATACAAGTGGGTGATAAAGTAGCTGGAAGGCATGGTAATAAAGGTATTATTTCAATAGTTTTGCCCAGACAAGATATGCCCTATTTGCAAAATGGAATACCAGTTGATATGGTATTGAATCCATTAGGGGTACCTTCACGAATGAATGTAGGACAGATCTTTGAATGTTTGCCCGGTTTAGCAGGAAACCTGATGAACAAACATTATAGAATAACACCTTTTGACGAAAGATACGAGCGAGAAGCTTCGAGAAAACTAGTGTTTCCTGAGCTTTATAAAGCTAGTGAGCAAACAGCTAATCCATGGGTATTCGAACCGGATCATCCTGGAAAACATAGATTAATCGATGGAAGAACAGGAGATGTTTTTGAACAACCTGTTACAATAGGAAAAGCTTATATGTCGAAATTGAGTCATCAAGTTGATGATAAAATACATGCACGTTCGAGTGGACCTTATGCACGGGTTACACAACAACCTCTTAGAGGAAAATCCAAACGAGGGGGGCAACGAATAGGAGAAATGGAAGTTTGGGCTCTAGAAGGTTTTGGTGTTGCTTATATTTTACAAGAGATGCTTACTCTCAAATCTGACCATATTAGAACTCGTAATGAAGTACTTGGTGCCATTATCACTGGAGGGCCAATACCTAAACCTGACACTGCTCCAGAATCTTTCCGATTGCTCATTCGAGAATTACGATCTTTAGCTCTAGAATTGAATCATGCTATTATATCTGAGAAAGACTTTCAGATAGATAGAGAGGAAGTTTGATCAGAATGAATCGAGATCTTTTATGATTGACCAGAATAAACATCAACAACTTCGAATTGGATTAGCTTCTCCCGAACAGATTTGTGCTTGGTCCGAAAAAATTTTACCTAATGGCGAGATAGTTGGACAGGTGACTAAACCCTATACTCTACATTATGAAACTAATAAACCAGAAAGAGATGGATCGTTTTGTGAAAGAATCTTTGGACCTATCAAAAGTAGGGTTTGTTCTTGTGGAAATTCTCCAGGGATCGGAAATGAGAAGATAGACTCTAAATTTTGCACACAATGTGGAGTTGAGTTCGTTGATTCTCGAATTCGAAGATATCGAATGGGATACATTAAACTGGCATGTCCGGTGGCTCACATATGGTATTTGAAACGTCTTCCTAGTTATATTGCGAATCTATTAGCTAAAACTCGGAAAGAATTAGAAGGCCCAGTATACTGCGATGTGTGACTTGATCACAAGTTCCGATCATACAGATCCGTAATAAGGAACTGTCATCCTATTCAATCTCATTGGGATGCCTTTAGCTCTGACATGTCCCTCCAGAGGAGTAGCATGAAGCTCAGAATTATAAGCATCTTGAAGAGATGTTGAGAAAGAGGAATTAGTCCAGGGTTTAGATATTCTGTATCAATTTGCTAATTGAACTTCGTGAAAACACTTCTTTCATATAATGGAATTCGAAAGTAATTCTCTTTCATTTGGGTTATCCCAGAGGTATTTCGGACCAAAGATATGGCTATAGGAGTCTATTCATCGCACATATGCTTCGATCAATAGTATTGTAACCATCGAAGTAAAGCAAGCAGGAACCTAAAGGATCAAATGGAACGAGATAAAGACAAGTAAATCCCTAATTGAAGGTCATTTCAAGAAGAAATGGATTGTTCGGAAGGGAAGAGACTGCTCAATAATTCCATATCTATGTTGTAGAATCGTAAAGGAATACTCAATTTCACCTGGAACTTGAGCAGAGAGTAGCGGTCTCTCTTCAGAGCGAAAAATAGTTGTATATACATATATATATATATATATATATATATTTTTTTTTTTTTTAGTTACTTGAGCCGGATGAGAGGAAACTTTCATGTCCGATCCTGAGGGGGGGAAATCTTAGAAAAACCTATCCGAATCTTTTTATTGCTAGGCCCATAGCTAACAAACCAACTTTATTGAGATCACGGGGTACATTCAATTATGAGATTCAATCCTGGAGAGATATTATTCCTCATTACCTCTCTGCTCGTTCTCATTACCTCTTTGCTCGGGGTTCTGGAACATTTCAAGAGAGAGAAATAGCTACTGGGGGAGATGCTATAAGGGAACAACTCACTGGTCTGGATCTTCAAATTATTATAGATCGTTCACATATGGAATGGAAGAACTTGGTGGAATTGAAATGGAATAGATTGGAGGAGGATCAAGAATCTACTGTGGATGGATGGGAGGATGAAACAATTCGAAGAAGAAAGGATTTTCTGGTTGGACGTATGAAATTGGCTAAACATTTTCTCCGAACAAATATAGAACCAAAATGGATGGTCTTATGCCTATTACCAGTTCTTCCTCCCGAACCGAGGCCAATCGTTCAATTAGGTGAAGGTGGACTTATTACCTCGTCAGATCTAAATGAACTTTATCGAAGAGTGATCAATCGGAATAATACTCTTACCAATTTATTAGCAAGAAGTGGATCTGAGTCATTTGTTATTTGTCAAAAAAAATTGATCCAGGAAGCCGTAGATGCACTTCTCGATAATGGCATCTGTGGACAACCAATGAGAGACAGTCATGATAGGCCTTATAAATCGTTCTCAGATGTGATCGAAGGTAAAGAGGGAAGATCTCGTGAAAATTTACTAGGGAAACGAGTTGATTATTCAGGTCGTTCCGTTATTGTGGTGGGTCCCTTTCTATCATTGTATCAATGTGGATTACCCTCAGAAATAGCAATAGAGCTTTTTCAAGCATTTGTAATTCGTAGTCTCATTGGACGACATATTGCTCCCAACCTAAGAGCTGCTAAAAGTATGATTCGAGATAAGGGACCCATTGTATGGGAAGTACTTCAAGAGGTTATGCAAGGACATCCCGTATTGTTGAATCGAGCACCTACCTTGCACAGATTAGGAATACAAGCGTTTCAACCTATTTTAGTAGAAGGACGTGCCATTCGTTCACATCCATCGGTTTGTGGAGGATTTAATGCGGACTTCGACGGAGATCAGATGGCTGTCCATGTACCTTTATCTCTGGAAGCTAGAGCAGAAGCTCGTTTACTAATGTTTTCTGAGACAAATCTTTTGTCTCCAGCTATCGGAGATCCTATTTCTATACCGACTCAGGATATGCTTCTTGGACTTTATATATCAACGGTCGGAAATAGTCAAGGTATTTATGGGAATAGGTACCATCCATATCACTCGGAAAAGAAAAGCTTTTCCTGTAAGAAACCTTCTTTTTATAGTTATGATGATGTGCTCAGAGCTTATCGACAGAAACGAATTGACTTATACAGCCCCTTATGGCTCCGGTGGGGGGAAGTGGATTTACGTATCATTACCTCAGTAAACCAAGAAGCCCCTATCGAGGTTCAGTACGAATCTTTGGGTACCTTCCACGAAATCCATGAACATTATCGAATAAGAAAAGGTAGAATGGGGGAAATCCTTAATATATATATTCGAACAACTGTTGGTCGTACTCGTTTCAATCGAGAAATGGAAGAAGCCATACAAGGTTTTGCCCGTTCTGAACACCCAAAGAAATCACTACCAGCTCTCAGGATCTAATGTTATTGATCTTATGATCTTTTCATTAGTGCAGATATAGAGATCGAGGAAGCCTTTGAATAACCGGCTTAAACCCATTGCTTAATCCTGCTCATGAAAATATGGAGATTTTTCCTTATGAAGGAACGAACTAGATTGCCCTTTGATAATTTGCCCTTTTATAATAAAGTGATGGATAAAACTGCCATTAAAAAGCTTATTAGCAGATTAATAGATCACTTCGGAATGACATATACATCACATATCTTGGATCAACTAAAGACTTCAGGTTTTCAACAAGCTACTGATACAGCTATTTCATTAGGAATTGATGATCTTTTAACAGCACCTTCCAAAGCATGGCTCGTCCAAGATGCGGAGCAACAAGGTTCTGTTTCAGAGAAACAGAATCATTATGGGAATGTACATGCAGTGGAAAAATTACGTCAATCGATTGAGATATGGTATGCTACAAGTGAATATTTGAGAAAAGAAATGAATCCGAATTTTAGCATGACTGATCCCTTAAATCCAGTACATGTGATGTCCTTCTCAGGAGCTAGGGGAAGTACATCTCAGGTTCACCAATTAGTAGGTATGAGAGGATTAATGTCAGATCCTCAAGGACAAATCATTGATCTACCCATTCGAAGGAATTTACGCGAAGGGCTCTCTTTAACGGAATATATTATTTCCTGTTATGGGGCTCGTAAAGGAGTTGTGGATACTGCTGTACGAACAGCAGATGCTGGATACCTCACACGTAGACTCGTTGAAGTGGTTCAACACATCGTAGTACGTAGAAAAGATTGTGGCACTATCCAAGGTATTTTCGTAAGTCCCATTCGAGGTCGAGAGAGGGACAGAAATGAAATTGTTGTACGAACACAAATACTGATTGGCCGTGTGCTAGCAGACGATGTATATATAAATAGGAGATGCATTGCCACGCGCAATCAGGATATTGGGGTTGGACTTGCCAATCAATTAATAAACCTTCGAACACAACCAATATATATACGAACCCCCTTTACTTGCAAGAGTATATCTCGGATTTGTCAATTATGTTATGGTCGGAGTACTACTCACAATCACTTGATCGAATTAGGAGAAGCAGTAGGTATTATTGCAGGCCAATCCATTGGGGAACCAGGAACTCAACTAACACTAAGGACTTTTCATACCGGGGGGGTATTTACTGGTGATATTGCAGAACATGTACGAGCCCCTTTCAATGGAAAGATTGAATTCAATGATAATTTGGTTTATCCTACACGTACATGTAATGGACATCCTGCTTATCTATGTCATAATAACTTATCCATCACTATTGATGGTCAGGATCAAGTAAAAAACTTAACTATTCCACCACAAAGTTTACTTTTGGTTCAGAATGATCAATATGTGGAATCGGAACAAATTATTGCCGAGGTTCGTGCTAGAACATCTTCCTTCAAGGAAAAAGTTCGCAAAAATATATATTCTGACCTAGAAGGAGAAATGCACTGGAGTACCAATGTGTGTCATGCACCTGAATATGTACACGGTAATGTTCATCCTATACTCAGGACGGGTTATCTATGGATATTATCGGGAGGTATATACGGATCCGGTGTAGTACCCTTTCCATTTCATAAACATCAGGATCAAGTAGATGTTCAACCTTTTGTTGCCAAACATCAATCACTTTCCGATTCTTACGTGGATCAAGTGGAACATAGATCAGGTGACTCAAACTGCTATGGGAAGGAAGAACAAATCTTCAGTTATTCAGAAACTGATCGGACCATATCCAACGAGCATCGAGACTCTATTTATGTCACCCTTTCCCCTAAGAATTACAATATGAAGGGGAAAAGGCAAATGAATCGATTCATCGTCCCGTTGCAGTGTGATAAAGAATGGGGAAAAAGAATAATATCTTTTCCTGATACGATTCTTAGAATACCCAAAAGTGGTGTTCTACAGAGAAATTCCATTTTTGGATATTCTAACGTTGAATATGGAATACCTGATGGGCCCATTATGGCAACATCCTTTTCCCTAGATTTATCGAGGGAAGGGGACAACTTGCAGATTCAAGTTAGCAATTCTAGTTCGTACGAAGATGGTGAACGAATCCAAGTAATGAGTGACACAAGTATTCCATTGGTTCAAACTTGTCTAGGATTTGATTGGGAACAAATAGATTCTATAGAATCTGAGGCTTATGCTTCTCTTACTTCAGTAAGAACAAATAAGATCGTTAGCAATATGATTCAAATTAGCTTGATTAAATACCCCCTTTTTTTCATGGGGAGAAGGGACAATAAAGCAAGTTCAAATTTGATGTTCCATAACAAATTGGACCACACTAATCTTTTCTATTCCAATGGGGAGAGGCAATTAATTAGTAAGCATCAAGGAACTATTTGTTCATTATATAATGGGGAAGAAGACAGTGGATCTTTTATGATTTTGTCACCATCTGACTGTTTTCGAATCGTTCTATTCAATGATTCAAAATGTTATGATACGGTAAATAAATCAAATAGAGAGGATCCTATGAGGAAAATCATTGAATTTTCGGGTCTCTTGGGTCATTTACATAGTATCACCAACCGCTTCCCATCCTCCCATTTTCTAACTTATAAAAAAGTATTGTCGAAGAAACATTCCATTTTCCACAATTCTTTCAATACTTTCCAAGTACCTAAATACTATTTCATGGACGAAAATACGAGAATTTCTCATTTCGATCCGTGCAGGAACATCATTTCCAATCTCTTGGGTCCAAATTGGTGCTCTTCCTCATCCGAATTCTGCAAAAAAATATTTCCAGTAGTTAGTCCTGGACAATTAATTCCTGAAAGTGTATGTATATCCGAGGATGAACCACTCCCCGAATCTGGTCAAATTATAGCAGTTGATGAGGAATCTTTAGTCATTAGATCAGCTAAACCCTATTTGGCTACTCGAAAAGCGACTGTTCATGGTCATTATGGAGAAATTATTGACAAAGGAGATACATTGATAACATTGATATATGAAAGGTTCAAATCCAGTGATATAATTCAAGGTCTTCCTAAAGTTGAACAATTGTCAGAAGCCCGTTTGAATAATTCAATATCGATGAATCTGAAAGAAAGTTTTGAAAATTGGACCGGAGATATGACAAGATTTCTTGGAAGTCTTTGGGGGTTATTCATCAGTGCTAGGATAACTATGGAACAAAGTCAGATTCATTTGGTCAATCAGATTCAAAAAGTTTACCGATCCCAAGGGGTACGAATTTGTGATAAGCATATAGAGATTATTGTACGCCAAATGACATCGAAAGTCTTAATTTCAGAAGATGGAATGGCTAATGTTTTTTCACCGGGGGAACTCATTGGATTATCACGAGCACAGAGAATGGATCGTGCTCTGGAAGAGGCAATCTACTATCAAACCATGTTATTAGGAATAACAAGGGCATCTCTTAATACTCAAAGTTTTATATCCGAAGCAAGTTTCCAGGAAACTGCTCGGGTCTTAGCTAAAGCTGCTCTACAAGGTCGTATCGATTGGTTGAAAGGCTTGAAGGAAAATGTTATTCTCGGGGGGATTATACCTGCCGGTACTGGACAGCATATTCACCGTTCAGGGAAACGGAACGGAATGGATCCAAGAATGGGGAATAGGAATCTATTTAGCAAAAAAGTGAAAGATATTTTCTTTCATTATCACAAAGTCTCTTTTTTTTCCATTCAAGAAAATTCTCACAATATTTTGAAGCAGCCATTCAAATAGTCTTGATTAATAAAGAGATTTCTTGTTATGTTCATGATTATTCATTCTATAATAGGATGAATATCAAATATTCTATGAGTGAGAACGTTTATACCACGTACTAGACAGACAGGCAATCTTTGAGATGTAATCGATTCCGTTGGAATAATTAGATATTATGCTACATGTTATTTCATTATTTTGGGGAGGAAAGCGAACGAGAATGAGCAAAAGATATTGGAACATGGATTTGGAAGAGATGATGGAAGCAAGAGTTCATTTAGGACATAAAACTAGGAAATGGAATCCTAAGATGGCACCTTACATTTTTACAGAGCGTAAAGATACTCATATTATAAATCTCGCTAAAACTGCTCGTTCTTTATCAGAAGCTTGTGATTTGGCGTTTGATATAGCAGGTAGGGGAAAACAATTCCTGATAGTTGGTACGAAATATCAAGCAGCTGATTTAGTAGCATCAGCTGCTACAGAAGCTCGATGTCATTATGTAAATAGAAAATGGCTTGGTGGTATGTTAACTAATTGGTCTACTACAGAGACGAGACCTCAGAAGTTCAAGGATTTAAAAAAAGAACAAGATACGGGACGATTCAATCGACCTCCAAAGAAAGAAGCAGCAATGCTCAAGAGACAATTGGACCAATTGCAGAAATATCTAGGTGGGATTAGATACATGACGAGCTTACCCGATATTGCGATAATTACCAATCAACAAGAAGAATCCATTGCTCTCGGGGAATGTAGAATTTTGGGTATTCCGACAATTTGCTTAGTTGATACAGACTGTGATCCAGATCTCGTGGATATCCCAATTCCAGCCAATGATGATGGTATAGCTTCAATCCAATTGATCCTGAACAGATCAACGTCAGCAATTTGCGAAGGAAGGTCATTAAGGTCATTATAGCTATATGAAGGGCTAATAGATAGTAAATTAGTAATAATAAGAAAATAGAAAAAAGGGACCTCAAGATTTACTGAGTTGGCTGCTATTCCATCCAAGATCTCGTAAGAGCGAATTTCATTTATTGGTTCGGTTGGCTGCTCCAAAATTTGAAATATTCTTAATGGAATAACCATTTTATTATCTCGTGACATAAAACATTCTGATGAGAGCGAAATAATTGAGGAAGCCCTCATTCGACAAAAATCATTTCTTTTCTTCTTTAAGTGAATTTTTACAAGGAGGTAATATGGATATGGATATCGTACGATCTCCTATTAGCACACTGAATCATATCTACGAGATATCCGGTGTGGAGGTGGGTCAACATTTTTATTGGCAAATCGGGGGGTTTCAAGTTCATGCACAGGTACTTATAACTTCTTGGGTTGTAATTGCTGTCTTATTAGGTTCAGCTACCATAGCTGTTCGAGATCCACAAACCATTCCTACCGGTGGTCAAAATTTTGTCGAATATATTCTCGAATTTTTTCGGGACTTGACCAGAACTCAGATTGGGGAGGAAGAATATGGTCCCTGGGTTCCCTTTATTGGAACTCTGTTTCTATTTATCTTTGTTTCTAACTGGTCAGGTGCTCTTCTTCCTTGGGGAATTATAAAATTACCTCATGGGGAGTTAGCTGCACCTACAAATGATATTAATACTACAGTTGCTCTAGCTTTGCTTACGTCAGTAGCATATTTCTATGCAGGTCTTGCAAAGAAGGGGTTAGGTTATTTTGGTAAATATATTAAACCAACCCCAATACTTTTACCAATTAACATCTTAGAGGATTTTACAAAACCTTTATCACTTAGTTTTCGACTTTCTGGAAATATATTAGCTGACGAATTGGTAGTTGCCGTTCCTGTTTCTCCGGTACCTTCAGTAGTTCCTATACCTGTAATGTTCCTGGGATTATTTACGAGCGGTATTCAAGCTCTAATCTTTGCAACTCTAGCTGCAGCTTATATAGGCGAATCCATGGAGGGTCATCATTAAATCACTGTCCAATCAGACAGAAGATTTTCTAAGTATCGTCCAAACTCATGACTTGATATGCATGGTAGAAGCAAATCGGAATTCTTAGTAACAAGAGCTTGGTAAAAAGATTGAAGATCAGTTAACTACTAATTATGTCCATTAGATCTCCAGAGAGAGTGGATCAGATTGGTCCATTTGTATAGAGATATGAGAGAAAATAGGAAGGATCAAACAGGTTCACTAATCGGAGTTGGTTGAATAAAGAATGTATCCCGGCGTAGAACGATGAAATTTTTGTTCCCAGTAAGGGAGGATTTTTTAACATGTTTACTTTGTATATAGTTCGTTTAATATATTAATCCATTTATATTGATTATAAGCCTTATAGATTTTATGGATTAATATATCATCTATAGATGTGATATATTATTACTTATAGGCTCTTACGCAGTCTATTCTCTCTCCGTTATAATAATTCATATGTCCAATAAATTGGAATCTGTATTTCGAATATGATGAAGAATAAATATTTTCATAGGGAATAATAGGTTTCCCTATTCGTTTATATTATCACTTTGATACCGAAATATTTTGGTTTCTTAGTTGTTCGGAAGAAATCGTTCCATAATTGAACAATCGGTGAACGCTAAATAGATGAAACTGTCGTATTATCAACTATTTCCCAACCTTAGTAAGAGGAGATTACCATGGATCCCTTAATTTCTGCTGCTTCCGTTATTGCTGCTGGATTATCTGTAGGGCTTGCTTCCATTGGACCCGGCGTTGGTCAGGGCACTGCTGCGGGCCAAGCTGTAGAAGGTATTGCAAGACAACCAGAAGCGGAAGGTAAAATACGAGGTACCTTACTGCTAAGTTTAGCTTTTATGGAAGCTTTAACTATTTATGGACTAGTTGTGGCCCTAGCACTTCTATTTGCGAATCCCTTTGTTTGATCCTGAAAACAAAGATCCCTACACCTCGTCATTCCATTAGTATTTATCCAAGAATTCCCTTGTTTAGCTGCTCTTTTAGGGGAGGGGCTGATCCGAATAATAAGCAAATGAATTATTGTCTTTTTTCCTATACCTATACTTCGGTCAGAAAGATTCATGACGCGTGCGGCAGAGAAGGGAGTGGATGGGGCAAATAATTTTTTTTATCCTTATATAAGACCTGGGACTAAGTTTAGTATCCCAAATATTCTTATCCAGAACTAGATAGGATCAAATAAGAAAAGAACAAAATTCTGTAGAACATATCCTTATCTATGAGGGGAGAGCGTATGAAAAATGTAATTGATCCTTTCATTTCCTTGAGTTATTGGCCTTCCGCTGGGGGTTTCGGGTCAAATACCAATATTTTAGAAACAAATATAATAAATCCAAGTTTGGTGCTTAGTGTACTGATCTATTTTGGAAAGGGAGTGTGTGCGAGTTGTATATTCGAATAATATGGCTGGGCCCAACCAGCTGCACTTTGGAGATAGAAAAGTGCATAATCTCAACGAATTACTTCCGAACGGGGAATAGTGAAGAACTATAGCATTTCGTAATTGATTGGGAAATGAACTCTTAGTTTATACCAACCAATGAGGGAGGACCATTAGAATGGTTAAAGCTGAACTGTTTGAAGTCTAAGCACAACTAATTGGGTACTCTTTCCACCGCTGTGTCAAGATGAGATGGATTCAAAGGCATAGTTGGAGATTGATCCGATATATAACATTCATATCAATGGAATAATTTGATCTATTTACTTCAAAATAGTCCCAATCTCCCATCCAATTTTAGTTCCAATGCTAAACTGACGACCTACACAGAAGGGAAGGAAATTATTCGATAGAACAAAAAGGAGGAGGCACAAATTAATTGATTGAACGGAACGTATTGATTCAAATTTCATGGGGGAAGAAGATGAGAGAAAAGGGGAAACGACAACAAAAACAAAAACTTTATTAATAATTGCAAATCCCTTTTGCTTAAAGAGCCCTTCGGAGATATCGGTCTTTTATAGATTGATTCTAATATTCCGCAAACGGAACGGAAAGGGCAGGCTTGGTGTTGATGAAGGAAGGGAACGCATATGTTCCTGGGGAATAAACAAAGAACTGAGCAGGAGAGCCGAATGAATCGAAAGATTCGTGTTCGGTTTGGGAAGAGATTATGAATTCGTTCATTTTTTGAATAGATAATCTACTTTCATTAAGTAATCTATTAGATAACCGTAAACAGAAAATATTGAATACTATTCGGAATTCGGAAGAACTATGTAAAGGAGCTATCGATCAGCTCGAGAAAGCTCGGGCTCGCTTAAGGGAAGTGGAAATGATAGCGGGCGAAATCCGGGTAAATGGAGACTCCCAAATAGAACGAGAGAAAGAGGATCTCATCAATGCTGCTTCTGAGAATTTGGAACAATTAGAGGATCCCAAGAATGAGACGGTTTACTCCGAACAGCAAAGAGCAATTGACCAGATCCGACAACAAGTTTCTCGCCAAGCTTTACGAAGAGCTATAGGAACTTTGAATAGTCGTTTGAATACTGAGTTACATTTACGTACGATCGATCACAATATTGGCCTGCTTAGAACCATGATGAACACAAGTGATTAGTTGTTATAGGTCCTATTTCTCAACAGAGAATTAATAAGTGCTAATGGGAAATATTCGACTCGACGAAATTAGTAGTATTATACGGAAACAGATCGAACAATATAACAACGAAGTAAGAGTTGGTAATCTTGGCACCGTACTTCAAGTAGGAGATGGCATTGCTCGTATTCATGGTCTTGATGAAGTAATGGCAGGGGAATTAGTTGAATTTGGAGATGGTACAATAGGCATTGCCCTAAATTTGGGATCGGATAATGTTGGAGCTGTATTAATGGGCGATGGCTTGATGATACAAGAAGGCAGTTCCGTGAGAGCAACGGGAAAAATTGCTCAGATACCAGTAAGTGATGCGTATTTGGGTCGTGTTGTAAATGCTCTAGCCCAACCCATTGATGGCAAGGGTCAAATTTCAGCTTCCGAATTTCGACTGATTGAATCTCCCGCCCCAGGTATTATATCAAGACGTTCCGTATATGAACCCCTTCAAACGGGGCTTATTGCTATTGATTCTATGATTCCTATAGGACGTGGTCAGCGAGAATTAATTATTGGGGACAGACAGACCGGCAAGACAGCAGTAGCTACAGATACTATTCCTAATCAAAAGAGTCAAAATGTCATCTGTGTCTATGTAGCAATTGGTCAAAAAGCTTCTTCCGTGGCTCAGGTAGTTAATACATTCCGAGAACGTGGCGCAATGGAATATACCATTGTGGTAGCGGAAACTGCGGATTCTCCCGCTACATTACAATATCTCGCTCCTTATACAGGGGCAGCTTTGGCTGAATACTTCATGTATAAGAAACAACATACATCAATCATTTATGATGATCTCTCCAAACAGGCACAAGCTTATCGACAAATGTCTCTTCTATTAAGAAGACCACCTGGTCGAGAAGCTTATCCGGGAGATGTTTTCTATTTGCATTCCCGTCTCTTGGAAAGAGCAGCTAAATTAAGTTCCCAGTTAGGTGAGGGGAGTCTTACTGCTCTACCAATAGTTGAGACTCAAGCTGGAGATGTTTCAGCTTATATTCCCACTAATGCAATTTCCATTACCGATGGACAAATATTTTCATCGGCCGATCTATTCAATGCCGGAATCCGACCTGCTATTAATGTGGGTATTTCCGTATCTAGAGTAGGATCCGCGGCTCAGATAAAAGCTATGAAAAAGGTAGCTGGAAAATTGAAATTAGAGTTAGCTCAATTTGCAGAGTTGGAAGCTTTTGCACAATTTGCTTCCGATCTTGATAAAGCTACTCAAGATCAGTTGGCAAGGGGTCAACGATTACGTGAGTTGCTCAAACAATCTCAGGCGGCTCCTTTGAAAGTAGAAGAACAAATAGCTACTATTTATACCGGAACGAATGGATACCTGGATATATTAGAGATAGCACAGGTGAGAAAATTTCTCGTTCGGTTACGCGAGTATTTGATAAAGAATAAACCTCAGTTCGGAGAAATTATACGTTCTACTAGTACATTTACGGAAGAAGCGAAAGCCCTTCTGGAAGAGGCTCTTAAGGAACATACTGAACTTTTTGTACTTCAAGAACAAAAGTGAATATTTGATCATTTGGTGGGATCATTCGGAACAGGAAAAAGAGCTGAATAATTTGTTCCAATACATTGCACAACAATTTAGAACAATTGAAGAGTATTACGTCCAATAGGATTTGAACCTATACCAAAGGTTTAGAAGACCTCTGTCCTATCCATTAGACAATGGACGCTTTCTCTCTCTCTTCCATTTTTTTCTTTTCACTCTCTTTGGCATACATTATCCCGATCTACCCTTTTTATTCACAATGAGTTAGGATAGGAAAAGAATGGAATCTATTTCAAATTGAAATGGAAATTTGATTTCGAGTGAATCGTGAAATTATGTTAGATAATCACTTGATATCTACCTATTCTATCTATATAGATAGATAATAGGTAGATATCTGTTAGCGGGTAGCGGGAATCGAACCCGCATCGTTAGCTTGGAAGGCTAGGGGTTATAGTCGACATTGATTATTCAATGCCTCTAATTCAGAACCGAACATGAAAATTTCATGTCATTCGGCTCCTTCATGGGGGATAGAGAGTGGTATGAGGGAAGAAGCGGAGTATTTATATCAAATATTTTTGAAAGGAGATTTCAATTCTTTCTCTTCTTTCTTTTTTTTTTTTTCTCTTTTCTAATAAAACCCTAATTTCTTATCGTACCCATAGCATCTACGTCAGTTTATTCTCTTTTCTTCTCTTCTCTCTTTTTTTTTAGAGAAGGGCCCGAATCGTAGAATACTTACTCACTTTCTAGATGATCCCTATAGAAAGATAAATTTGAAAAGTTTTCAATAATCACAAATCTTTCTAGTTACTTCGTTCCCTATTTCTACTGATTCCGATCCCCAGGAGAACAAATTCCACCGAGCTCGAACGAAATGCTGATAACCCAAGTAAACCAAAGTCATCGTTCTATAGCTATTCGGCTTCAACTGGATCCTTCCATAAGTTGAAGGTTTAGTCACGATGAAAAAATATCTTTGGATCTCCATAGATATGTTATTTCTCTAACCTTTAAAATATTCTGTGTCGCTATCTCGGAACCAAAAATGTGTTTCTCTTTCATCATTTCAGACCCAGATTACGAGAAGGTATGCTATTCCTGAACCATAGCATTCATAGGGGAGGTTTTTCACCTATTTGGAAATAGAGCTTTAGATGGATCAAAAATCCATGTAAAAGATCCTTCAACTATTTGAGTTGATAATGTAACGAATCACACTTTTACCACTAAACTATACCCGCCACGATCCGATTGTAACATACGGATCGATCTTTTGTCCAACCGATAGGAAGATGAGGAGTTATCAACCTCTATTGAAAGTTTCTATCAATCATTACCTCGTTTTCATTATTACATGAATCTCCATCGCCGGGGATGAAATACTATTTACCAAAGTATTTCATTCCCGGCGATGGCTCATTGTAATTATAGATTACCTTTGCGAACTGCTAATAAAACAATGACTAATGGGCCCGATACAACCGTCAGAGTCAGAACAGTAAGCTGCGCAATAACTTCTAGATTCATTTGGGTTTCTTTCACCTCTATGATCCCATCGACTTGATGGATGTATGAATAAAATGTTGTCGAGATCAATCACTTTTCTTCTCTTCTATTTTCTCTTCTTCATTTGCCGCTCCATTTTTCTTCTTTAATTCTCGCTATCATTTTCATCTTTTTTATCATTTTCATGTTCATCTTTTTTATCATTCCTAAATATATAAAGGATAATGAAAAATACAACTAAAAATATGAACATGTTTAATAGAACTATACCAATTACTTCTAATAGAAACTGAAAAGCTTGGATTATTTTATTTTGCATTTTTTTTAACTCCTTTATTTCATTTTTTAACTTTGTAATCATTTTACTCCATTTTTTCCTTTTTTTATCCTAAGTCCGACAGAAAATTGAAGTATACCACATCTTATCTTTCAATTGAAAAAATAGCAAGTTTCCTCTTTTTTTTTCGCCGATTCTTCAAATGAAGTAAAAATGGGACCAATCCCCACATTGTGTATTGGTACATACAAACGATAAAATATCTTTGCCTCTCCCTGCTATTATGTATGAACAGAATTGTTTCGAACCTGTTCCATCATTAGCAATGTCCAAGTGAATAGATGTTCACCTTCGAGATGATCCGGGTCTAGCTCGATAGCATGATCTCTTCCAATCCAATGTGAGAAAGTTACATAGTGTCTACTTTTTCTGATAAAAAAAAAAAAAAAAGGGGTGTTTGCATGGGTTTGCCTTGGTATCGCGTTCATACCGTCGTATTGAATGATCCTGGCCGGTTAATTTCTGTACATATAATGCATACAGCTCTAGTTGCTGGTTGGGCCGGTTCAATGACTCTGTACGAATTAGCTGTTTTTGATCCATCTGATCCTGTTCTTGATCCAATGTGGAGACAAGGTATGTTTGTTATACCTTTTATGACTCGTTTGGGAATAAAGGATTCATGGACTGGATGGAACATCACCGGAGAAACCGTAATTAATCCTGGTATTTGGAGTTATGAAGGTGTGGCTGGGGCACATATAATGTTTTCTGGTCTGTGCTTTTTGGCAGCTATTTGGCATTGGGTATATTGGGATCTGGAAATATTCTGTGATGAACGTACAGGAAAACTTTGTTTAGATTTGCCAAAAGTATTTGGAATTCATTTATTCCTCTCAGGAGTAGCTTGTTTCGGATTTGGAGCATTTCATGTAACGGGTTTGTATGGTCCTGGGATATGGGTGTCTGATCCTTATGGACTAACTGGAAAAATACAACCAGTGGATCCAGCATGGGGAGCTGAAGGTTTTGATCCTTTTGTTCCGGGAGGAATAGCTTCTCATCATATTGCAGCAGGTATATTGGGTATATTAGCAGGTCTATTCCATCTCAGTGTTCGTCCTCCCCAACGTTTATACGTAGGATTACGCATGGGGAATATTGAAACGGTCCTATCCAGCAGTATTGCTGCTGTGTTTTTTGCAGCTTTCGTTGTTGCCGGAACCATGTGGTATGGCTCCGCAACTACTCCGGTCGAATTATTTGGTCCCACTCGTTACCAGTGGGATCAGGGATACTTCCAACAAGAAATAGATCGACGGGTTCGTGCCGGTCTGGCCGAAAATTTGAGCCTATCGGAAGCTTGGTCAAAAATTCCCGAAAAACTCGCTTTTTATGATTACATTGGTAATAATCCAGCTAAGGGGGGGTTATTCAGAGCAGGTGCGATGGACAATGGAGATGGAATAGCTGTTGGTTGGTTAGGACACCCTATCTTCAAAGATAAGGAGGGAAATGAGCTTTTTGTACGTCGTATGCCTACCTTTTTCGAAACATTTCCAGTAGTTCTGGTAGACAAAGAAGGAATTGTGAAAGCCGATGTTCCTTTTAGGAGGGCAGAATCAAAGTATAGTGTTGAACAAGTAGGTGTAACTGTTGAGTTCTATGGTGGTGGACTTGACAGGGTCAGTTTTGGTGATCCTGCTATAGTAAAAAAATATGCTAGACGTGCTCAATTAGGTGAAATTTTTGAATTAGATCGTGCTACTCTAAAATCCGATGGTGTTTTTCGTAGTAGTCCAAGGGGTTGGTTTACTTTCGGACATGCTACATTTGCTCTCCTTTTCTTTTCTGGACACATTTGGCATGGTGCTAGAACCCTATTCAGAGATGTTTTTGCTGGTATCGACCCGGATTTGGATGCTCGAATAGAATTTGGAGCATTCCAAAAACTAGGAGATCCAACTACTAAGAGACAAGTGGTATGATATTGCTCCTATCTCTTCTCTAATCAATATTAGTACGAAAGCTATCTCCATAATTGTAAATTACGATCGAATCTATGGAAGCATTGGTTTATACATTCCTGTTGGTATCGACCCTAGGGATAATCTTTTTCGCTATTTTCTTCCGAGAACCACCCAAAATTCCGAATAAAGGGGGAAAATAATTTTGCTTCTCCAAATCTTCATTCTTTCTCTCCCATCAATGAAAGAATGACCTTCCCTATAGGGGAAGGTCATTCTTTCATTTAGTCCTCGTGATCCTCAAAAGGATCCCTAAGTTGTTCAGAGGGTTGCCCAAAGGCGGTGTATAGGGCATAACCAGTAAAGCTCACAAGTAAACAAGATATGGAGATGGTGACTAAGGTTGCAGTTTCCATTATTAGGTGATCCCAATATCATGGTATGTTTACCATATAATAACAAAGTTAACAGATCTAAACCAATACAATAGTTTCTATGGCTACACAGACCATTGATGATACTTCCAAAACCACGCCAAGATCAACCGGTGTAGGAAGGTCCTTAAAACCGCTTAATTCGGAATATGGTAAAGTAGCTCCTGGATGGGGAACTACTCCTCTTATGGGTTTTACAATGGCTCTATTTGCAGTATTCCTATCTATTATCTTGGAGATTTATAATTCTTCCGTTTTATTGGACGGGATCCCGGTTAGTTGGGGCTAGAGGAACTCCAAAATCCGTCCGGCGAGCTTAGCTCTTTAACAAAAAAAAAGAACTGAGGGATCCAAACCCAGACCAAATAGGGGCTTTTAGTTTTTAGCTTATCTTGTTCCAATAGTTTGATCGTGTAATTACTTTTCTTTAAGGATTTTTGGAATATGGGTGTGCGACTTGTTGAAATCGATCCATATTAATAGTACAGAAGACCGATCTGTTATCTTCATAAAGATGGTCCTACCTCGTTGGATATTTAATTGATAGGATATTGAATCTCTAGAGCACGAGGTCTATCATCGATATGTTCCGGGAAGATCTTAACTATGGTTTGTACCTATTATTTCCTCGTAACCAGGCTTCCAATAAATAAATTGAAAGAGGTATTTCCTATAAAAAATCGAAGGATCTATCCCCTCTCATAATTATGCTGATTATGACCAAAGAATGATATAGTATCTGATTTCTCTTAGTTAGCATATTTCGTCGGATGAGCGAAAATGAAAAGGTTATTACCCAGAGAACCTTTTGGGGATTTGATAAAATCATCGGGGTATAATTTAAATCTTAGGTTTGGATTGATTCATCTATTGAGATCTCGACAAGATAATTCCTATCAATCGTCTATATTAGTTCTTTTCTAGGGAACTTATATCACACGAATAGGGTAAAAGATCGTTCAAAGGGCCTATAGTGATTTATCATAGGGATGAGCCGACTTGAAATTTTGGCACTATTTGAAATTTTGGCACTATAGAAGTCTTCCAATAGAAATGCTGGATTGTTTCGAATAATCCTCATTTCCTCAGCCGGTCAGGCAACGAACCATCAAGTATCTCAATATTTTCCCAATTGATATATTCGTGTCCAAAAGCATTTGCGTGTTCTTGTTCAAGCCGTATGAAGGGAAATTCTCATGTACGGTTTTCAGAGGGGGAATTGAAGTTTACCTATCTCAATAAAGTATACGATCGGTTAGAAGAGCGTCTCGAGATTCAGGCGATTGCGGATGATATAACCAGTAAATATGTTCCTCCTCATGTCAATATATTTTATTGTCTAGGGGGGATCACACTTACCTCTTTTTTAGTACAAGTAGCTACTGGTTCTGCTATGACTTTTTACTATCGTCCGACCGTTACAGAAGCTTTTGCCTCTGTTCAATACCTAATGACCGAAGTGAACTTTGGTTGGTTAATCCGATCCATCCATCGATGGTCGGCAAGTATGATGGTTCTAATGATGATCCTGCACGTATTCCGTGTTTATCTCACAGGTGGATTCAAAAAACCCCGTGAATTAACTTGGGTCACGGGTGTAATTTTGGGTGTGCTGACCGTATCTTTCGGTGTAACTGGTTATTCTTTGCCCTGGGATCAAATTGGTTATTGGGCAGTGAAAATTGTGACTGGTGTGCCTGAGGCTATTCCTGTAATAGGATCTCCTTTGGTAGAGTTATTACGCGGAAGTGTTAGCGTGGGTCAATCTACCTTGACCCGTTTTTATAGTTTACACACTTTCATATTACCCCTTCTTACTGCTGTATTTATGCCAATGCACTTTCTAATGATCCGTAAGCAGGGTATTCCAGGTCCTTTATAGAGAGCAAAGATAGATTGAAAATAACTATTCATAACTTATTGTTCTGAGTAACGACGGTAATATCTCATCGCCAGGAATATTTATTATAAAATAAATATCCATAGAAAATAGAAAATATGGTCCTCGGATTTCTCCTTTCGATTTTGGAGTATTATTCATCCAATACAAACAAATAATTGGAGTAGATTTTCAGACGGAGAAGATGGATTATGGGAGTGTGTGACTTGAACTATTGATTAGGCCATGCAGATACTTTCTCCGATCTACCACATCAATATTTCTGATAAAATGTAATGTGTCTCTGTCCCAATTTCCTTATCAGAAATAGGAAGTTTAACACCTGGGTGGAAAGGCATCGGTCAGTTTGTTCCGTTCCAAGAGAAGTCTTTCTATGATCGAATCCGGATCAGGAAGGGCTCCGTAAGATCCGGTCAATGGGGTATTATTTTCATATAATTAATAATTGGACCATATGACTTTACTTATCCTTTTCATAGTGTGAAAATGCATCCATTTCCCTTGCATCCATTTCGATGGGAAAACTATCGGAGTTAAAGAAGGGATCTAAGGAAGGAGAGAGGCCGGATCAATAACAAGTCAATACCTTGTATGCGAAAAAACTTTTTAGGTCTATTCGTGATGATAAACACAAATTACAAGGACTAAGATGGTCCAAAAGGCATATCGATCATGATCGAATTTGTGAGCTTACTTGGGTAATGAGCATTTAACTGGAATAATCAATTTACCAATGATGGATGATCATAGACATTATTAGTTCCTATTCTTACAATCCGTCTTCCATCACGGGAAAAAGAAGTGATATATACTCCCTCCAGTTATTGTTCGAGCCGGATGATCAAAATCGGCATGTCCGGTTCTTTCGGGGGATAGATCCATAGAGATCTACTTATCCCAATAACAAAGAAACCTGACCTGAATGATCCTGTGTTAAGGGCTAAATTAGCTAAAGGTATGGGACATAATTATTATGGAGAGCCCGCTTGGCCCAATGATCTTTCATATATTTTTCCAGTAGTAATTTTAGGTACTATTGCATGTACAGTAGGTTTAGCGGTTCTAGAACCATCAATGATTGGTGAACCAGCAAATCCATTTGCAACTCCTTTGGAGATATTGCCCGAATGGTATCTTTTCCCTGTATTCCAAATACTTCGTACAGTACCTAACAAATTATTAGGTGTCCTTTTAATGGCCTCAGTACCCGCGGGATCATTGACAGTGCCTTTTCTAGAGAATGTGAATCAATTTCAGAATCCATTTCGTCGTCCAGTAGCTACAACAGTATCCTTGATCGGTACTGCAGTAGCCCTTTGGTTAGGCATTGGGGCAGCGTTACCTATTGATGAATCTTTAACTTTAGGTCTTTTCCAATTTGATCCAACTGTCGAATATAAAAATCTTTCAATTTTTTATTCATATATCTAGGGAGTAGTTGCTTCAAGACAAATTATATCTCCCTAGATATACCCATCTTGTCAGAGATTTCTTTGGAATATTCAATGAAATGAAACCAACCATTTAATGAACCCGAAACTAATTCCTGGGTGGATCAATTGCAAAACGTTTTCGTAAAATTTCAAATACCTGTTCGACAGATTCCTTCCCGAAGCGTTCAATTCTCATTAGATCTTCTCGACTGTAATTTAAGAGGTCCGATAATGTATGTATATTGGCTCTTCTGAGGCAGTTATAGACTCTGGGGGGTAACTCTAATTGGTCAATGAAAATATGTTGAAATGCAATTTTTTTTTCTTTCGTTTCCCCCGTATCAGTCAATACGTGCGAAAGGGGGAAGGGAGGCATATTAGATCCTTTTCTATTGTTCATTCCATCGATGTTTTGTTCCTCTCCATGCAGGAAGGGAATAAATAACTCGATCAAAATTCGAGAAGCTTCGGAAAGTGCCTCCCTAGGAGTTAACCCCCCATTCGTCCATATTTCCAGGAAAAGGACTTCTCGTATTTCATTTCCGCTCCCATAGGAATGAATACTATAATTCGCATCGCGAACAGGCATAAAAACAGCATCTATAGGAAAAATTCCGTCCTGATAATTATTTGGACTATGTATAATATATCCGCGATTTTTTTCAATTTGTAATCTTATATCAGAAGTAATTGATTTAGTAAGTCTAGCTATATGTTGTGTAGTATCAATTATTTTCACAGAAGGTGGTAATATGATATCTTGAGCAGTTACATTTCTGGGTCCAACGATACAGATAGAAGCTCCTCGGATTCCGTACGAATCACTTCTAAGTACAATTTCTTTTAGATTCATCAAAATGTCATGTACTGATTCTTCAATACCTATTATCGCGGAATATTCATGTTTTATGTTCTCCAATTTAACATGTGTGATACATGTTCCTTCTACTTCTCCAAGTAAAACTCTTCGCATTGCGATGCCTATTGTATCGGCTCGACCTTTGCGGAGCGGGGATAGAGCAAAACGGCCATAATGAAGACGCTCACTGTATGCTCTGGATTCGATGCACTTCCATCGTAGTGTCTGAATAGAGACTGAGATTTCATCTCGAATCATACCAAGATTATTTGATCAGATCATAAAATCATTTCTTTCTCTTGAAATTCATTCAATTCTTACACACGTCTCTTTTTGGGAGGTCTACATCCATTATGTGGCATAGGGGTTACGTCACGTACAAAACTTAATAATATGCCACTTCTACGAATGGTTCGTAATGCTGTATCTCTCCCCCGACCAGGGCCACTTATCATAACTTCGACTCGTTCCATACCCCGATCCATTAATGTACGAATAACATTTTCTGCTGCAGTCTGGGCAGCAAATGGTGTACCTCTCCTTGTACCTTTGAATCCACAGGCACCGGCAGAAGACCAACACAAAACTTGTCCCCGTACATCTGTAACAGTAACAATGGTATTGTTAAAACTTGCTTGAACATAAATAACTCCTTTGAGTACTCGATTTTCATTCCTACGTGAACCAATTCTTCTTTTAGTTTTTGACATATTAATCATTATGAGTTCAGTTTGAAAAATGCATATCGAAATCTATTTTACCACTAGATCCGTTCATTGATATAGAAGAGGATTACCCCTGTTTTTGCTTATGTCTCGGATTGGAACAAATTATCATAACTCGTTTCCGTCTACGAATTGGTCGACATTTTCCACAAATTCTACGAATAGAAGCACGAATTTTCATATTTGTGACCCTCCAATTTGCTCATATTACATTTTTTTCGCTGAGAAAGAGAGTCCATTGAATCTATGATTCTCGATCCCTATCAGATGTTTAAAAAGTGATTCAATTGTTTGAAGATTTGTTGCTAAGTCTATATATTATACGTCCTTTGGTTAAATCATAAGCACTTAATTCGACCTTGACCCTATCTCCTGGTAGTATTCGTACGGAATTACGTCGAATCCTACCTGAAATATGAGTCAGAATCTGACATCCATTATCTGTCAGAACTCGAAACATACCGTTGGGGAGTGATTCAGTAACCAAACCTTCCGCATGGATCAGATTCTGTTTGTTCATCGAATCTCCTCCTCTTTTGATAAAAAAACTTTACTAACGTGCTTGGATGAAGATGAATGGTGTCTCGAACCAAACTTGCTCCAACTTTTCAGGGGATATCTTACAGAATCCATATTTTTGGACAAAATTCGGATTAATTACCATACATAACATAATATTTCTCCTCCAATTTTTTTCTGTCGAGCCTCTCGATCCGTCAAAATCCCTTGGGAAGTAGAAAGAATTACGATCCCCATTCCACCTAGAACCTTTGGAATTTCTCGATAATTGGAATAAATTCTCAAACCAGATTTGCTGGTACGCTTTGACGTAGTCATATATGTCCTTTTCTTCCTTCTCCGATATTTTAAAGTCGAGATAAAAAAAGATTTTTGGCCTTCCTGATGTTCCCTAACATCTTCTATAAAACCTTCTCGTAAAAGGATCCTTCCAATGTTCTTGGTAATATTAGTAGCTGTTACTCGAACCGTTCTTTTTTCTACCATGTCAGCGTTTCTTATAGAAGTAATTAGATTTGCAATAGTATCGTTACCCATGACGAACGAATTCTTAGGAATTCCTGGTCTCGATATAAAAGGCATGTTCGATCTTCTTTGAGGAATATGCCTGAGGTGCAATGAATTGATCCATGTATCATTTGATGAACTATCAGTAGAAGATTTCTACAAGATCTATCAGTACTTATAATACTTCGGGAGCCAATGAAACTATTTTCGTGAAATTCAATTGTCTCAATTCCTGAGCAACCGGACCAAAAACTCGAGTTCCTTTTGGATTTCCTTCCTGATCAATGACAACTGCTGCATTGTCATCAGATCGTATCATCATTCCATTGTCACGTTCAAATTCTTTACAGGTGCGTATAACTACGGCTCTAACCACTTCCGATTTTTCCAGGGGCATGTTAGGTACTGCTTCTTTAATTATAGCAATGATAACATCACCTATATGAGCACATTTACGATTACTTGCTCCTAGAACTCGAATACACATTATTTTTCGGGCTCCACTGTTATCCGCTATATTCAAATAAGTTTGAGACTGAATCATTTTTCCTCCAAAAGATTTGTTACTTCGGCAGATAACATGAAAAAAAAGAAAAGGAAGAGTTCTTACCAACTAGTAATCTTCTTCCACTAGAAAGAGCTCTTTGATTCTGTATGGGTTAAGTAGTAACAAATTGAGTACGTATAGGCATTTTGTATGCAGCTATTCTAGCAGCTGCTCTAGCGACGGTTTCAGATACTCCACCCATTTCATAAAGTATTCGACCTGGTCTGATGACGGATACCCAATATTCGGGAGATCCTTTCCCGGAACCCATACGTGTTTCTGCAGGTCTCATTGTAATAGGTTTGTCGGGAAATATACGTACCCATATTTTTCCGCCACGACGGGCATAACGAGTAATCGTTCTTCGTCCAGCTTCTATCTGCCCAGATGTGATCCAAGCAGGTTCAAGTGCTTGAAGAGCGAATCTACCGAAACAAATGCGATTGCCGCGACAAGATACTCCTTTCATTCTTCCCCTATGTTGTTTACGAAATTTTGTTCTTTTTGGGTTATAGTCGATGGTTAATAGTATTTTGATCCCATCTCTAATCCAGAACCGGACATGAAAGTTTCTTCTCATCCGGCTCCTCGTGAATAATCCATGTCAAATTGGACAATCAATGTGTAGTTATTAGTTATATATAAATGAGTCTATATCTACGCATTATGCATATTGTATATAGAATATAATATACAGGACGAATAACTCTTTCCATCCAATGAGACTCTTAATAAATAATTTCACAGGCGAATATTGACTCTTCCGATATTTGCTCCATGGGGTCGACCTACTTATAGACTCCAATTAGATTAATTCGTTTTCGGTTTATTTCGCCATCCTATCCAATGAATGATTAAGATTCCTATATGATCTTATGCAGTCATAGGTTCCATCGTTCCATAGCTTCTCTCTAAATGCCCAGGTTTTCCCTCTGCAATGGAGCTTTCTTTTCATCTGTTACGGAATCAATTTCCTTAGTTTCCATCGACCCGAAGCTCTTTCTCCTTCATAAACTGAATCCCTTCAATCTTGCTTGAAAGAATCAGGATGATTCTTATGCTTTATCACACTGCTTTTCGGAGGGTAATTAATGAACCATACAATATTAGTAGAAGATTTCATTTCTCCTTCTTTTTTTTTTCTTTTTCCGCATTACCAAACACCTTTCTCGCTTCACGAGAGATAAAAATCTCATTTTTTTTCTCGTGGAAGAAAGTATTTACGAGGTGATAGTATCTACCCATAGTTATTGGATCTTGGCAATATGAAGCAATGAGTTAGTCTCTAGTTTATTTATACCAGAGACCAATCCGTTCTTATTTCGAATTCTCCATAACTCCGGAAAAGAATGAAAAGCTCGATTCCAACGAGTCGCACACTAAGCATAGCACGGTTCCGAAATGGTAAATCTAATTTCTATTCGATCTGATAGAATTGATGATCCATGATCGGGCAGATTAGGAAAAAGACCCATTATTCCTACTCTTCTAAGATCCAAATTTTGATCCCTAAAACTCCATAGATGGTTTGAACCGGATAATAACAATAATCAATCCTAGCCCGAATTGTCTGTAGGGGAACCCTACCTCCCCTGTCCCATTCGACCCGGGCAATTTCCTTTCCGTCGAGACGTCCTGCAATTTGGATCTGAATACCTTCTACCTCTTCCCGTTCAGCCAGTTCAATAGCTTTCTTCATTGTTTTTCTGAATGGAACTCTCTTCTCTAGTTGTAGGGCAATATACTCCGCAAGAATATTAGGTTTTCTATAGGGTTTCGCAACTTTTTCTATAGCAATGTGAAGTTTTCGGTCCACAGAATCGAGCATATTTAGTACATCGTTTTTTAATTTTTCAATTCCTTGAAAACCCCTACCTTCTATTAACAACAAGTTGGGAAATCCTATATATATTTTGACCTGAATCAAATCGATCTTTCTGCTAATCTCTACACGTGCAATTCCTCCATAATTCGAGGAGCTCTTTATATGTGTTCGTACATAGTTTTCAATGCAAGTACGTATTTTTTGATCTTCTCGGAGATCTTTGGAATAATTCCTTTGTTGCGCGAACCAATGGGAACGATCATTTTGGGTTACACCAAGTCTAAAACCAAGTGGATTTATTTTCTGCGCCATACATATCCTCTTTTTCGGGATTCTATTGACATAATCGGATCATTCGATCTGGAGATTTCCTCCAATACAATAGTTATATGACAAGTGGGTTTCTGTATTGGATAACCACGTCCCTGAGCTCTAGGTTGAACCCTTTTGAAAACAGCACCCTCATTCACTTCGACTCTACTGACGAGTAAATTGGCTTTGTTCAAACCCATATTGTGATTTGCATTCGCCGCCGCAGAATGAATTAATTGTGATATGGGATAACAGGCCCCATAAGGCATCAGTTCCAATATCATAAGTGCTTGTCCATATGAACAACCACGAATTTGATTAATTACTCTACGTGCTTTATGAGCAGACATACGTATATTTCTCGCCAAAGCTCGTATCTCTGGACCTGGACTATAATTTCCCATTGACTCCATCCTCCCCAATGAATGACAAGTATCTCTCAATTAACGACGAGATTTCTTATCGTTTCTCGCATGTCCCTGAAAAAGTAGAGTAGGTGCAAATTCCCCCAATTTGTGGTCTACCATACGATCTGTTACATAAATGGGTAAATGTTCCCTCCCATTATGAACAGCAATTGTATGACCGATCATTGCAGGTACAATGACAGATGCCCGGGACCAAGTCACTATTATCTTCTTTTCTTCCTTTATGTTTAGATTTTTAATTTTCCTCAATGAATGATTAGCCACAAAAGGATTTTTTTTCAGCGAACGTGCCATGATCAATTACCTTTCTTTCCTTTTTTTTTTTTTTATGGATATCCAACCATTCTTACTCACGTCGACGAAGGATTGAAGCATCACTGTACCTATTCCTCTTCCGACTTTTCTTTCCAAGCGCACTATAGCCCCAGGGGGTCACGGGTTTTTTCCTGCCAATTGGGGTTCTTCCTTCTCCACCTCCATGAGGATGGTCTACAGGGTTCATAGCTACTCCTCTTACCTCAGAACGCTTACCCAACCAACGTTTAGCTCCGGCTTTACCGAAACTTCTATTGTTTGCAGTTATATTACCCACTTGTCCAATTGTTGCTGAGCAGTTCTCAGATATTAAACGAACTTCTCCAGATGGTAATCTTAATGTGGCCGATCGATCTTCTTTTGCGATAAGTTCTGCTACAGCACCTGCCGCTCTAGCTAATTGTCCACCCTTTCCAAGTGTTATTTCTATGTTATGTATAGCCGTGCCTAAGGGCATATTGGTTGAAGTAGACTCTTATTCCGATAAATAAAAATCCCTTCCCAAACTGTACAAGCCTCTCTCAGGGCATACAGCTTTCTGGATGTATATGAAATTCTATTTACATATATTGATTAAATAGAATCGAGATGAGAAAGGGCATCTATTGTATTCTCTATGTCCCGATTCTCTACATCCTAGGTCTCTCTATTCCATCATCTGGCTTATATTCTTTATGTAGCATTCAGAATGAATGACTTTATCAAATTACGCTAATACTTTCGTATGTTATGGATAACGTAGGAGGCATATTAAACATCTTTTTCTCTTCTCTCTCTTTCTACTTTTTTTCTTCTCCCCATCTTTTCCTTTTGGGAATTATTACCACTGTCCAGCTCCGAATCCGCCTCTGACCATCAGATCAAATGTTAGTAACTTGTCTTTTTTGAGGGTGCCTCTATCCCAGTTTGTTCATGCTTCGGACAAAAAATCTGGTCCTCTCCATATTATCATATCTTCGGAACCAATGATCCGATATGAACAATTTTTGGATCCAATCACCTGCTGTCATTTATCCTCAGTTTCCCTTTGGGGTTCGTCCCGTAAAAGTGTCCTAGTTGGATCAGTGATAGCTTTATAGGTTTCGCTGTAAACCCAATCGGTTGCTTCCGATCACGTGATTTAATAATTCAAACCGCACTCAGAGGTAGGGCATTTCCTATTGATATAGGAGCTTTTGGACCAGAAAGAATAGTATCTCCAATCATGACCCCTCTGGGATGCAGAATATACATCTTATCGCCATTCTTGTAGTGCACCTTGCAAATGTATGCACTTCTATTAGGGTCGTATTCTATGGTTACAATTTTTCCCGATATGTGTTCCTTATCCCGTCGAAAATCAATTTGACGATACAGACGCTTGTGACCCCCTCCCCTGTGTCTTGCGGTAATAATTCCTCTTCCATTACGACCTTTCCCACAATGATGCTGTCCAGAGGTCAATTTCTTCTGCGGGTCCAACTGCACTCTTCCATCGAAACCTGATACAGATCTATTGCGTGTATCCGGAGTTAAAATTCTATATGAACGGATGGCCATTTAGTTTCAAAATTTTTTTTTTTTTCATTTTATTGTTCTGAAAAGAGTGGAATAGAATCACCGGGTTTAAGTGTAATAATCATACGTTTACAACGTATTGGATGTCCTATCATTGACCCTCTCTTTCCTCCTTTTTCAGGGAGGCGATAACTGTTCATAGCTATTACTTTAACATCGAAGAAATGTTCAATCCAAATTTTCATCTTTGTTTTGTTCAATTGCGAATCGACGTTAAAAGTATATTGATTCCTTTCTAATAGACGAATACTTTTCTCCGTAAGTACTGGATATTTCACTTCATCCATCAATTTTTATCCCTCCTTTCGTTTTTTCTCTTTTTTTCCCCTGTAGCTATTATTATAGCTGATCATATACCAATTGAATTATACAGATATATCATAGGTTAGGTATGGAAGTTATGCACGAACGTAATGCTCATAACTTTCCTTAGGTATGGAAGTTATGCACGAACGTAATGCTCATAACTTTCCTCTGGATCTAGCTGCTGTTGAATCTATTTCAATAGGTGGATAATAAAGACTCTGATGGATTGTTATCGTGTATTGCTTAACTGAACAGTACCAAACCTTTCAATAAAATGAAAGGGTTGGTACTGTTCAAATGTTTGCTGTTATTCTTCATCCTTCTTCCCATTCCATAAATAATGGATATGTGCAGTTCTCCTGCATCCAGCAGGAATTGAACCCGCGAGTTCACCAATTATGAGTTGGGCGCTTTAACCATTCAGCCATGGATGCTGAATAAAGATCATCAACATATTCATTCTATAATATTAGTATAGACTCAGATCTGAAATTGAGTAGTTCGGGATCCAATCACATTCTTTCTCTCATACTTGATTCATGTCAAGTATTACCAATAGACATTCGAATCAAATTTCATTGAATGAATTTGATAATAAGCCATGGACGAAACGAACAATTGTATGTGAATCCATTATAATTTATTGTATTGATTGTTCGGTCCTTTGGTCATCCACTCATGGTGGATGGGAGAATGATGAAGAAGTTGATGGAAAAATGTAAGAATTTGAGCTATTTCAAAGGAGTATATTCTATTTCCCGAATAGAATACTTTCTGGCTGGATATCTTCATTAATATCTAGCCTCATTCCTACCTATTCTTGCATCCTTTATTTCTAGAGCTTTGGCCCCCATTGGTAAAGAACCGGACTACTGGTTACAAATCAAGTATCGAACCAATGGGAGATACTTTGATCCGATCTAGGATCATTATATGTTCACTTCAGTTCTTGTTGTTCCTGATGTTGGAACAGTCTCCCTTTATCTATGGGCTATGAGTTCTAGTATACAGGGTATATCTGTATTTATAAGAGCTTCAATTCTCGTGCTTATTTTCATCGTTGGTTCTGTGGCGAAAAGGAACATTGGAATGTTTCTCAGTTTCCGAGTATTCGGGGGGGGGGGGAGAGGGAGGAGGGAAGTACAAAATGACATAAAGCCAATGATGAATCCTATAGAGTTACCTTTACTCAATCAAACAATTTCGAATCCAGGTATTTCAACTACCCCAAACGATCCGTCGAACGAATTGGGCCAGACTCTCCGGTCTATGGCCGCTCCTTTACGGTACGTGGTTCCATCGAATTCGCCTCATTAATAGGTTCGCGATTCGACTCCGATCGTTACGGTCCGGTACCAAGATCTGGTCTTGGACGAGCTTATCTCATTGTAACGGCGAGGACTGTGATCATGAAAAAGACTCCTTCTGTAGTGAGATTGATTATACGAAAAAATGCCCGAACCAAAATATGTAGTTGCCATGGGAACATGTACTATCACAGAGGAATGTTTGGTACAGATTCTTATAGTACCGTTCGCGGAGTAGAAAAGTTAATTCCTGTGGATGTCTATTCGCCAGGTTGCCCACCTGAACCAGAGGCTATTATAGATGCTATAATGAAACTTCGTGAAAGAAAAGAGAGCTCCAACAAGGAAAGAATACAATATTTCACGATAAATCATAGGTTTCATCATGTTAGATTCAGTATTCATACTGGGAACTATGATCAAAAGTTATTACATCAATCTTTTGAACCTCAATTCGAATCTACTTTCGAAATATCCTCTGAAACGTTTAGATCTACTTCAACCCTTCAATTCTATTGAATAATACATCCCATTTCGGTTCGGACAGAATGGGATGAATAGATTCCGACTAGTATCAGAGCCTCTTATCCATTCAATTCTTCCATATCCGGTAATATGGAAGAGGGATGGATTAACGAATCAAAATATTTGATTGACGCATCGATAATGATATATCGTGCACACGATATACGAGAACCAAAAGGAAGATTCGATTGATTTTATACTAGAGCTTATAATAGATTCTATTCCCACCGTAAAATCTTGCCCTCTGAGTTCTCGATCCTACTTTTTTATATGTACGGGAGTATCGAGATTAAATTGGAACGGACAGGGAGGGACAATATAAGCAAAGAAGAGCAGAATAGATTGATTCATCTATCTATTTTGATCGGGGTGTCTCCGTATGTACATATACATACGTATCTGTCAATATCCATGTATCCATATACATGGATATTGACATCTTGCCAGGAACCAGATTTGAACTGGTGGCACGAGGATTTTCAGTCCTCTGCTCTACCAACTGAGCTATCCCGGCTCTTCCCTGTGGATCATCCAGGTACAGGGTTTTCACTTGTATCAACTAAAAATAAGGAAAAAACTATTTTTCCAGTTTTGAGAATGATCTTTCTTATTTTCAATCTGGAAGTCACTAATATGAGAAAAAATGGACTGCGACTGAATAATTTCCAAATGATTTCATCTATGTGGATCATCTATCACATAATGAATTGATAATATGATCAACTTATTATCTAATCAACTCAACTTGTCATAAAATGGATGGACAGATTCATGTTCTAATTTCTTCTGTTCATGAAGAAATCAAATAGTGAGGTAAAATAATCGAGAAGTGAGAATGGATTCGAACTAATGGAATTGGAGAAAATAGATCAGTCGGTCGGGAACGAACCTAGGTGGGGATAGAGGGACTTGAACCCTCACGGTCTATAAAGCCAACGGATTTTCCTCCTACTGCAATTTGCATTGTTGTTGACATTGACACGTAGAATTGGACTCTATCTTTATTCTCGTCCAACCATTTATTCCAAAAACTGATTCAATTCTCTATCTAAAGTAGAGAAGTTCATAATTGGATTACTTAATGTAAAATCAGTACTTCAACTCGAATCTGGCATCTATCTTACGAATAGATGCTTGGAACGATTCAAGTTCTGATCGCGAGTTTTGTCTGATGTTATATCACATTCCCACTTTTTAGGTGTAAATAGAGCGTTCTATAAATACAGTATTGGACCAAATGAGATTCATTCGTTAGAATAGCTTCCATTGAGTCTCTGCACCTATCCCCTTCCTATCTTAGGAGAATAAAAGAAGAAACTATTGTCTCCATGAACCGGATTTGGCTCAGGATTACCCATTCAAAATATCCCAGGGTTCCCTGGATTTGGAAGCTATCACTTGGTAGGTTTCCATACCAAGGCTCAATTCGATCAAGTCCGTAGCGTCTACCAATTCCGCCATATCCCCTTCTCGGAGAACGAGATCATAATCATAGGATCTAATATCCATCAGTGTTATTCATTGGATATTAGCTCAATATTGGGTGGGAGATTCTGCCCTACTCCCCTTCTCTCGCCATCTCTATCTCTACCCCAATCGAATATTACTGGCTGGTAATCATTATATTATTTCTGTATTTGAAATGCAATGTTATTATCCTCCCCTAGTCGATTTGGAAGAGTGAGTAAAACGATCGATATAAATTCATCCTTACTTCCCTTTTCTTTCCCTTGAAGGAATCTACAATCTACATTCAAACAATGTTCCGTTGTAATTGTAATCTGGATTGCGTCATTGAATCTGATTCGCGCTATAATCGTTAGGATTCCAAAAGAATCTATGGATCTCACACCAATGAAATGAGGAGTTATATTCCATTGAGCCTGCTTAGCTCAGAGGTTAGAGCATCGCACTTGTAATGCGATGGTCATCGGTTCGATCCCGATAGCTGGCTCTTTTACGTTCCTCTCATTCCCATAATCCACAAAGTTTTGTTAGGATCAAGATGGAATGGAGAATACTCTTCCGATCGTTCGTCGGGTCCGTCATGCCATGATCACTTACTCCCAACTAGGAACGGGATGAATGAAGGATCTATAACAAATTGGAGAAAGATCTTCGTTTTCCATATAAAAGAATTCCAGTACTCGTACGGGTTATACTATTCTTTCTTCTTTCCAGCACTATTTGTTAATTGAATAAGGAGTTTCTATGTCCCGTTATCGGGGACCTCGTTTAAAAATAATACGTCGTCTTAAAACTTTACCAGGGCTCACTAGTAAAAGACCCAAAAACAGAAAGGATTCTATGAACCGGTCTTCTTCCAGGAAAATATCTCAATATCGTATCCGGCCAGAAGAAAAACAGAAATTGCGTTTTCATTACGGACTAACGGAGCGACAATTGCTGAAATATGTTCGTATTGCTAGAAGAGCCAAAGGATCAACGGGCCAGGTCCTATTGCAATTACTTGAAATGCGTTCGGATAATATTCTTTTTCAATTGGGTATGGCTCCCACCATTCCGGGTGCTAGACAATTAGTTAATCATGGACATATCCGGGTCAATGACCATATGGTAGATATACCAAGTTACCCTTGCAAACCTCAAGATGTTATTACTATAAGAGATCAACAAAGATTGAGAGATATTATTAGGAAGAATCTAGATCTGTTCCAGAGGGATAAATTGCCAAATCATTTGACTTTTCATTCGTTACAATATAAAGGATTCATCAATCAAATAATAGATAGTAAATGGATCAGTTTGAAGATTAATGAATTGCTGGTCGTAGAGTATTATTCCCGTCAAGCTTGAATCGAGAATGAAATGAAAAGGAGGGGTTGGGTTGCTGGACATCTGGAAATTTTGTTCTTATCCCTTCTTTTTCCCCTCCCCGAAGGGGACATTTTATAATCCTTCTGTACCTTACTTGTTATCCACGATACTTTTATTGCTTCTTCAAATGGTCTTTACCTTTCCCATACCACCAACCAATGTTCGTTCTATTTTCTATATCACAAATAGAAGGAGATTGATCCCAGAATTAAGACGTCCTATTGGGATTCAATCGATTAGAAAAACAATGGATGAGAATCGAATAGTAGGGTGAAGAAACGGAAAGAGAGGGATTCGAACCCTCGGTAAGCAGAAGCCTACATAGCAGTTCCAATGCTACGCCTTGAACCGCTCGGCCATCTTTCCTATGAGATCTCTTGGTTCTAATTAACCAAATTGGTGAATAGCAACTTCCTTACGAATTATTTTTGTTCGGGTACGAACAGTTCAATCTTTCGGAAAGAAATAGATAATAAATAAAGACGAAAGGACATTTTATCCAACTTCCTCCTATTTTAGGAAATCCTCAATCATCCCTGTTGATCTGACGATCTTATTCAGATCGACCAATCAATAATTTGAGACAGATTAACTTATCCATTTCATATTATGAATATATATGGATCTGTAGTTATCGTCTTATCAATTGTATAAGAACTAATTCTTTGGCAATGATCCTGTGTAATGATGACTATATTTTTCCCGATATTCCTTTATCTATATGGATAAAGCACACAATAGCTGGGTGGGCATTTCATTCTCATTATGCAATGCTCGATCGTTTAACTCTTTCTTTGTTCGGATCATGATCGAACTGGACTTCCCGAGTTTACCGAATCTAGTATTCTTTAAATACGAACCTTTTTTCCATTATTATTCATATTACTAATGAACAATTATTCCAAATATTCCCTATCTATTCCCATTTGAAAGAATAAATTGGAATAGAATGATAACATATTTCCGATTGTAAGTAAATCCATTTTATGGTATTGTGCACCAGAAAAAAATTTCGTTCATGGAATCATTTGTATAAGGGAATGAAGGAAATTATCTAATCTGTAATTGACTATGCCTAGATCTCAGAGAAATGACAATTTTATTGATAAGACCTTCACAATTGTAGCGGATATCTTATTGCGAATAATCCCGATGGCTCCGGAGGAGAAAGAAGCATTTACCTATTACAGAGATGGTGTGATTTGATATTTTTTCCGTTCTTCTTTTTTTGGGGAAAAAAGGCATTCGGGAATCAAAATTGGGTGAATTCAAACTTACGCTCAGTGAAGGTGAGTTCTGGAGATAGAACAATTCCTTCTGTCGTGTATCCCCGGTCAATGCAGCCTTAGATGCTCTAATCTCCTGAGGATTTTAGTACCGAGCGAAAGGTTACACCTATGCAATAGGCCTTGCTTTTATAGTTGAACCTATCTGATAGGTGCGCATGAGGGGAGAAAGCACTACGTATGGAAATCGACAACACAAAAGCTTCGTTATAGTCCATAGGCATTACCCTTTTCCGAAGGGTAGTGAGAATGGTTGGGACAACAAACATCCATCTCGTTTGTACTTCGGATACCCCTATCATGGAACCATCGGAGATTGTTGAAGTGGTTAATCCCCGGAGATTACAGGGCGTTAAGAACAAAGAAATTGTTAGAGGTTCCATTCCTAGTACTAAGATCCTTGGTGTTCGGAAAAGAATCTTTGCAAGAAGGATGGCTAGAGATTCATTGGAAATACACTAGCCCCTGTTAATTCATAATATTGGGTCAGAATCTTTTTTTTTTTTTCAATTCCACGGATTACTCCCCGTATTACCTACTGTAAAGAAAGGAGGAGCCGTATGAGGTGGGAATCTCATGTACGGTTTTGAAGCGGAGATCATTGAAATGGAATGAACGACCGTAACGGATGTCAGCTCAATCGGAAGGGGAATATGCGGAAGCTTTACAAAATTATTATGAAGCTATGCGACTGGAAACTGACCCTTATGATCGAAGTTATATACTATATAATATAGGTCTTGTGCATACAAGTAATGGGGAACATACGAAGGCTTTGGAATATTATTTTCAGGCATTAGAACGGAACCCATCCCTACCACAAGCTCTTAATAATACGGCCTTGATCTGTCATTACGTGCGGCTATCTGTACCATAGAATAACTTAGTTAATAACTACTACGGGTAAGGACAAAAGAAAAGGCTTTCTACATATGCACCGTCCCAAGTAACGGTTTTTATCAGCTGTAGCAAAAAAAAACATCTCTCATAGGAGCCCGAATATGAATAGATAGAGCCTAAGCATTCCATGGATAAAAAATTCAATTGATGATGAAAGCACCATAAAGATCAATTATTGAAAGAAGGTTCGGGCTGATACAATCAAATCTGCTCATTGACAAGAATCAGGAATCAACTTATGTAATAGAGTCGATCTACTAAGCTATTGAGCAGCGGTGTAGCATCAGATCCTAAAGATGTGAAGTACTCCAGACAGAAAGTACTCTTTAAAAATTCTATACGGAACTGAGATAGTTACCTTACAAAAAGACTTTGATTTGGACGATCAATCTGAAGTATATATCTTCCTATACTTCATCTTTTTGAGGGTAGGAGAAAAGATAGAACCTTCTAATTGAATTGATTGGAAGTGAAATCAGAAACTCATGTCATTGACTTTTTCTGGTCCTTTGGTTAATCTGAACTTCCAATGAATAATCTCCAATTCAATAATATTTTGAAAATTTGGGTAGAGGACCAAAGAATAGTTGATTGAGCCGTATGAGGTAGGAAACTCTCAAGTACGGTTCTGAGGGAAGAAAACTTTTTCAAGTTGACCTATCCCGACCGAGGAGAACAGGCCATTCGACAGGGAGATCCTGAAACCGCGGAGGCTTGGTTCGATCAAGCTGCTGAGTATTGGGAACAAGCTATAGCACTTGCTCCGGGCAATTACATCGAAGCACAAAATTGGTTAAAGATTACAGGACGCTTTGGAGAATGATAATTTCTATTATCGGGAAATCGTTTTCATTATTTAATATCTTATTTTATCGAAATCAATGGAATTCTTCCAGAATATTCCCCAAATTAAGATTCTATCCCGTCGGCATCTTATAGGAATATATTGACAATATAACAAAGAATACCTTTTCTGATTCTAGATTGTTAATGGATCTTCTTAATAGGGGTAAAATCCATCTAGAGATGTCTTTCATTAATGATGCATGAATAATGATTAATAATGGATGGATGGTCTTTTTTTTTTTATGGGACATACGGAGCGGAGGAGTATCAATAGATGTATAAATATATATGCATATATATATATACAGATATATATTTATACATTTAGAAATGGTGTAATAATCACCGGAAATGCTTTTTAAATTACACTAAAAAGGCCTTTTTTGGCTCATAACAGCCCTCGGTCCATTAAGCACCTAAAAGATATGTCATAATAACAATAAACACCTGCCTCAGATCGACTCCCATATCATAGTCGCTCCAGTCATAAACTAGAAAAGAAGGGGAGAACCGAGTTGAGATATCTCTCTCGGAAGTTCACTAATTCCTATTGGCAGGTTTCTTCTTATTAATGTTCCGTTCGGAAAGGGGAGAACTCAATGATCATTCGTTCACCGGAACCAGAAGTCAAGGTCGTAGTAGAGAGGGATCCTGTCAAAACCTCTTTTGAAAAATGGGCCAAACCTGGGCATTTCTCAAAGACGCTAGCTAAAGGCCCTGATACTACCACTTGGATCTGGAATTTACATGCTGATGCTCACGATTTTGATAGTCATACTGATGATTTGGAAGATATTTCTCGCAAAGTATTTAGCGCTCATTTTGGTCAACTAGCCATCATCTTTATTTGGCTAAGTGGGATGTACTTTCACGGCGCTCGTTTCTCCAATTATGAAGCATGGCTGGGTGATCCCACTCACATAAAACCCAGTGCCCAAGTAGTTTGGCCAATAGTAGGTCAAGAAATATTGAATGGGGATGTAGGTGGAGGTTTTCGAGGGATACAAATAACCTCTGGGTTTTTCCAGCTTTGGCGAGCATCTGGAATAACCAATGAATTGCAACTTTACTGCACTGCAATTGGTGCATTGATCTTTGCAGCGTTAATGCTTTTTGCTGGTTGGTTTCATTATCACAAAGCTGCTCCAAAATTGGCTTGGTTCCAGGATGTAGAATCCATGTTGAACCATCATTTAGCAGGGTTACTAGGACTTGGGTCTCTAGGTTGGGCAGGACACCAAATACACGTCTCTCTACCCATTAACCAACTTCTAGACGCTGGAGTGGATCCTAAAGAGGTACCACTTCCTCATGAATTTATTTTGAATCGCGATCTTTTGGCTCAACTTTATCCCAGTTTTGCGAAGGGATTGACCCCATTTTTCACCCTGAATTGGTCGGAATATTCAGACTTTTTGACTTTTCGTGGAGGATTAAATCCAGTAACGGGGGGTCTGTGGCTGACCGATACTGCGCATCATCATTTGGCTATTGCAGTTCTTTTCCTGATAGCCGGTCATATGTATAAGACCAATTGGATCATTGGCCATAACCTCAAGGACATTTTAGAAGCTCATAAAGGTCCATTTACGGGGGAGGGCCATAAAGGTCTTTACGAGATCTTAACTACCTCATGGCATGCTCAATTAGCTATTAACCTAGCTCTTTTAGGATCTTTAACTATTGTCGTAGCTCACCACATGTATGCGATGCCCCCCTATCCATACCTAGCTATTGACTACGGTACCCAACTCTCTCTGTTCACACATCATATGTGGATTGGTGGGTTTATCATAGTTGGTGCTGCTGCACATGCAGCGATTTTTATGGTAAGAGACTATGATCCAACTACTCAATACAACAATTTATTAGATCGCGTTCTTAGACATCGTGATGCAATTGTATCACACCTCAACTGGGTATGTATATTCTTAGGCTTCCATAGTTTTGGTCTGTATATTCATAATGATACTATGAGCGCTCCAGGACGTCCTCAAGATATGTTCTCAGATACTGCTATACAATTACAACCTATCTTTGCTCAATGGATACAAAACACTCATGCTTCAGCACCTGGTTCAACAGCTCCCGGTGCAACAGCGAGTACCAGTTTAACCTGGGGAGGTGGTGATTTGGTGACAGTAGGTTCCAAAGTGGCTTTGTTACCAATTCCATTAGGAACCGCGGATTTTTTGGTACATCACATTCATGCATTTACTATCCATGTGACTGTTTTAATCCTACTTAAAGGTGTTCTATTTGCCCGTAGCTCCCGTTTAATACCCGATAAAGCGAATCTTGGTTTTCGCTTTCCTTGTGATGGACCCGGGAGAGGAGGAACATGTCAAGTATCTGCCTGGGATCATGTTTTCCTTGGTTTATTCTGGATGTACAATGCAATTTCGGTAGTAATATTCCATTTCAGCTGGAAAATGCAGTCCGATGTTTGGGGTAGTATAAGTGATCAGGGAGTGGTAACTCATATTACGGGAGGAAACTTTGCACAGAGTTCCATTACGATTAACGGGTGGCTCCGTGACTTTCTATGGGCACAAGCCTCTCAAGTAATCCAATCTTATGGTTCTTCATTATCTGCATACGGTCTTTTATTTTTAGGTGCTCATTTTATTTGGGCCTTTAGTTTAATGTTCTTATTCAGCGGCCGTGGGTACTGGCAAGAACTCATTGAATCTATCGTTTGGGCCCATAACAAATTGAAGGTTGCTCCTGCTATCCAGCCCAGAGCCTTGAGCATTGTACAGGGACGTGCTGTAGGAGTAGCTCATTACCTTCTGGGTGGAATCGTCACAACATGGGCGTTCTTCCTGGCAAGAATTATTGCAGTAGGATAATGGCTAGGAGGATTTGAAAAGCATTATGGCATCAAGATTTCCAAAGTTCAGCCAAGGCTTGGCCCAGGACCCAACTACTCGTCGTATTTGGTTCGGTATTGCGACCGCACATGACTTCGAGAGTCATGATGATATTACCGAAGAACGCCTTTATCATAAAATTTTTGCTTCCCACTTTGGTCAGTTGGCTATAATCTTTCTGTGGACCTCTGGTAATTTGTTCCATGTGGCTTGGCAAGGCAATTTTGAAGCATGGGTACGCGATCCCTTACATGTAAGACCCATTGCTCATGCAATTTGGGATCCTCATTTTGGTCAACCAGCTATAGAAGCCTTTACCCGAGGAGGTGCTCCCGGTCCGGTCAATATTGCTTATTCCGGTGTTTATCAGTGGTGGTATACAATCGGCTTACGCACTAACGAAGATCTTTATGCTGGAGCTCTTTTCTTGCTATTTGTTTCTGCCATTTTTTTAATAGCGGGTAGATTACATCTACAACCTAAATGGAGACCCAGTGTTTCATGGTTCAAAAATGCCGAATCCCGTCTTAATCATCATTTGTCAGGACTCTTCGGAGTCAGTTCTCTAGCTTGGACAGGGCATTTAGTTCATGTCGCTATTCCTGAATCAAGGGGAGAGCATGTAAGATGGGATAATTTTTTGAATGTATTACCGCATCCCCAAGGTTTAGGACCGCTTTTCACAGGTCAGTGGAATCTTTATGCTCAAAATCCTGATTCCAGTAGTCACTTATTTGGTACCTCCCAAGGGGCGGGAACTGCTATTCTAACTCTTCTCGGAGGATTCCATCCACAAACTCAAAGTTTGTGGCTGACTGATATGGCTCATCATCATTTAGCTATTGCATTTGTTTTTTCAATTGCTGGTCATATGTATAGAACTAACTTTGGTATTGGTCACAGTATGGAAGATATTTTGGAGGCACATGTTCCTCCAGGAGGCCGATTAGGACGCGGACATAAGGGTCTTTATAACACAATCAATAACTCTCTTCATTTTCAATTGGGTCTTGCTTTAGCTTCTTTGGGGGTTATAACTTCCTTGGTAGCTCAACACATGTATTCTTTACCCGCTTATGCATTCATAGCACAAGACTTCACCACCCAAGCTGCATTATATACTCATCATCAATACATTGCCGGGTTCATTATGACAGGGGCCTTTGCTCATGGAGCTATATTCCTCATTAGGGATTATAATCCGGAGCAGAATAAGGATAATGTATTGGCGAGAATGTTGGAACAGAAGGAAGCAATAATATCTCATCTTAGTTGGGTTAGCTTATTACTAGGTTTCCATACCTTGGGACTTTATGTTCATAATGATGTTATGCTTGCTTTCGGTACTCCAGAAAAACAAATATTGATCGAGCCCATATTTGCTCAGTGGATACAATCTGCTCATGGTAAGACCTTATATGGTTTCGATGTACTCCTATCTTCAACAAGTGGTCCAGCATTCGATGCAGGTAAGAGCATATGGTTACCTGGTTGGTTAAATGCTATTAATGATAATAATAATTCATTGTTCTTAACAATCGGTCCTGGAGACTTTTTGGTTCATCATGCTATTGCTCTAGGTTTGCATACAACTACATTGATTCTAGTTAAAGGTGCTTTGGATGCGCGTGGTTCCAAGTTAATGCCAGATAAGAAAGATTTTGGTTATAGTTTTCCTTGCGATGGTCCGGGACGGGGTGGTACTTGCGATATCTCGGCCTGGGACGCTTTTTATTTAGCAGTTTTCTGGATGTTGAATACTATTGGATGGGTTACTTTCTATTGGCATTGGAAGCATATAACGTTATGGCAGGGTAATGTAGCGCAATTTAATGAGTCTTCCACTTATTTAATGGGATGGTTAAGAGATTATCTATGGTTAAATTCTTCACAACTTATTAATGGATACAATCCTTTCGGTATGAACAGTTTATCTGTTTGGGCGTGGATGTTCTTATTCGGGCATCTTGTTTGGGCTACTGGATTTATGTTCCTGATTTCCTGGCGTGGATATTGGCAGGAACTGATCGAAACTCTCGCATGGGCCCATGAGCGCACACCTTTGGCTAATTTAGTTCGATGGAGAGACAAGCCAGTAGCTCTTTCCATTGTTCAAGCACGATTAGTTGGATTAGCTCACTTTTCCGTAGGTTATATATTCACTTATGCAGCTTTTTTAATTGCCTCTACATCAGGTAAATTTGGTTAATTATTCTTCATCAATTTCATAAGTGAATGGGATATGATCGTATCAATGACAATACCCCACAGAGAAAAAGTAATCAACGTAATATTTCTCCATCTAAAATCTGATCTATATTTTGATTCCTGGTAGGTAATAGTACCGACTGAACTATTATGGCGAGAAAGAGTCTCATTCAGAGAGAGAAGAAGAGACAAGCACTGGAACGGAAATATCATTTGATTCGTCAATCTTTGGAGGAAGAAAGCAAAGTTTCATCATTGGATGACAAATGGGAAATTCATAGAAAATTGCAATCTTCACCACGTAATAGTGCACCTACACGTCTCCATCGACGTTGTTCTTCAACTGGAAGACCTAGAGCCAACTATCGAGACTTTGGATTGTCCGGACACATACTCCGTGAGATGGCCCACGCATGTTTATTGCCCGGGATAACAAAATCGAGTTGGTAGGAAAAGACAAAAAAGTTATTGAAGTTTTTTGTGATAATAAAAAAGTACCCCTATCCCTATCAGGGATAGGGATAGTGTATCCCATGATTGTTTGGTGTACCCATTCTGTTTATGATATCAATCAATGGTGCGGAGTAGAGTAGTCTGGTAGCTCGCAAGGCTCATAACCTTGAGGTCACGGGTTCAAATCCCGTCTCCGCCAGACCAGAAGATAAGAAGTATTTTGGTCCAGAAAGGATTACTCTCTTCATTCTCATTTTATAATAGAATGAAAAGTGAGGAAAAGAAAAGATACGATCAATACATGAACTATTCATTTTCATATTCCATTTGAATATGGCGGGTAGCGGGGATCGAACCCGCATCTTCTCCTTGGCAAAGAGAAATTTTACCATTCAACCATACCCGCATTTTATTCGTTATGAATATATGATATATTCATATAATTTGAACATAATATGGAAAATACATATATCTTCAATCCCATTCGTAAGTAGATACCATTTCTTAATGGTCCAATTCTTTTTTCAATTACGGAAAACCCCTCCTCCTTGGACCTGAAGGAAAAGGCCCTTCAGAAGAGCTATAAAGCCCTCCTCCGGGAGGGGGGGGGAGTTTTAACCTAAAAAATCTAGAACAGATCTGAGATATGAAAGAATTAAGGATACCTACAAAAAGGACTGATCCGATCCATAATGATACACCCGAAAATACAACATTTTTGCTACTTGACCAACCATCGGGAGAGGCAAGTGCAACAGGTACACCAATCACTAGTAAAAATGAAATAGCAATTAATGCAAACACAGCCGATTGGAAAGCAATAGTCATGGTTGTGATCTTACAAGCTCCCAACAGATTGAATAGACTATACCATCCGATCCCCAATTTTCAATTCTGATCAAATGCACTATGGAAAGGATTTGACCATAAATTGATCGAGTTTTTCAAACTTTTTCAATTTGATATTTGAGTGTGAGAGGAGAGGGAAATTCGTTTCTTTTTTCCATTCCAGATTATAATGAGAAATCATCATATGTAACAGGTATGGTTGGTATCGGCCCGACCTTACGCTTATAGTTAGATATTACCCGAAGGGGTAGAATAGAAGTTGTCCCCGGGAGAGATGGCCGAGTGGTTGATGGCTCCGGTCTTGAAAACCGGTATAGTTAAAAAACTATCGAGGGTTCGAATCCCTCTCTCTCCTGTTTTTTTTTTTTTCAAAAATCACATTTATTAGTTCGGTCCAGTAAAAAAAAGAGAATAGCTCGGCTGGAGATAGCCGAGCTACAAGGATCCAGTTGGAAAGAGAGTCTTTTCAAATATTTCTATCCCGCCGATATGGGAGATTGATGTAATGAAATTGAATCGAGTTCTCTTCCATCTGGTTCGATCTCTTGTTTCAGTTAAGAGGAGTCATGGAAAGAACAGGTTCGAAATCACGATCAATTCCTTTCTCAAATCCTGCTGCAGCTGCACGAGCCCTTCCCGCATGCCACAAATGACCTACGAAGAGGAAAAATCCTGGAACGAAATGGGAGGTGGCTAACCAACTTCGGGGAGAGACATAATTCACCGCATTGATTTCGGTAGCTACACCACCCACAGAATTTGAAGAACCTAAAGGAGCATGAGTCATATATTCTGCCGAACGTCGTTCCTGCCAAGGCTGTATGTCTTTTCTCAACTTGCTCAGGTCCAAACCATTAGGGCCTCTTAGGGGTTCCAACCAGGGAGCACGGAGATCCCAAAAACGCATCGTTTCCCCTCCAAATATAATTTCTCCAGTCGGAGAACGCATAAGGTATTTACCTAACCCAGTAGGTCCTTGGGCAGACCCCACACTAGCTCCAAGACGTTGGTCTCTAACTAGAAAAGTAAACGCTTGAGCTTGAGAAGCTTCTGGGCCGGTGGGCCCATAAAATTCACTGGGATAAGCTGTATTGTTGAACCAAACGAAACAACAAGCAATAAAACCAAAGAGAGATAAAGCCGCTAAACTATAGGACAAATAAGCTTCTCCGGACCATACGAATGCACGGCGAGCCCATGCAAAAGGTTTGGTTAATATATGCCAGATACCACCGAAGATACAAATGGAACCTAACCATACATGTCCTCCAATTACATCTTCTAGATTGTCCACGCTAACGATCCATCCTTCTCCTCCGAAAGGAGATTTCAGTAAATAACCAAATATAGCACTTGGGTTAAGAGTCGGGTTCGTAATTTTTCTTACATCTCCACCGCCGGGAGCCCAAGTATCATATACACCTCCAAAATACAAAGCCTTGAGCACTGGAAGAAAAGCACCAACACCTAGCAAGATTAGGTGAATACCCAAGATTGTGGTCATTTTGTTTCTATCTTTCCATACATAGCCAAAGAATGGAAAAGATTCTTCTAAAGTTTCAGGTCCTATGAGTGCATGATAAATACCACCAAAACCTAAAACCGCAGAAGAAATTAAGTGAAGTACCCCAGATACAAAATATGGAAAAGTGTCCACGATTTCCCCACCAGGACCGACTCCCCATCCTAGAGTAGCTAGATGGGGAAGTAGAATCAATCCTTGTTCATACATAGGCTTTTCCGGTACGAAATGAGCCACTTCGAATAGGTTCATTGCTCCGGCCCAGAATACAATTAATCCGGCATGAGCCACGTGAGCCCCAAGCAATTTACCAGACAAATTGATAAGTCGGGCATTACCGGCCCACCAAGCGAAACCAGTGGTTTCTTGATCACGACCAGCTAAAGCTATAGTTCCATTAAAGAGCGTTTCCACGGGGTAGGACCTCCTCAGGGAATATAAGGTTTTCATGAGGCTGATCTTGAGCCGCCATCCAAGCACGAATACCTTCGTTCAGGAGAATATTTTTAGTGTAGAAAGTCTCAGATTCAGGATCTTCTGCTGCACGGATCTCCTGGGAAACAAAATCATAGGCACGTAAGTTTAGAGCTAGACCAACTACTCCAATGGCACTCATCCATGAACCGGTCACTGGCACAAATAACATGAAGAAATGTAACCAACGTTTATTAGAAAAAGCAACCCCAAAAATCTGGGACCAGAAGCGGTTAGCAGTGACCATGGAATAAGTCTCTTCAGCTTGAGTCGGGTTAAAAGCACGGAACGTATTTGCACCATCACCATCTTCAAATAAAGTATTTTCCACGGTAGCACCATGAATAGCACATAGAAGGGCAGCACCCAATACTCCGGCAACTCCCATCATATGAAATGGATTCAAGGTCCAATTATGAAAACCTTGAAAGAAGAGGATAAACCGGAAAATAGCTGCTACACCAAAACTAGGTGCGAAAAACCAACCGGACTGGCCCAATGGATAGATCAAAAATACAGGAACAAAGACAGCAATTGGAGCAGAGAATGCAATTGCATTATAAGGTCGCAATTGTACAGATCGAGCAAGTTCAAATTGACGTAACATGAAACCTATTAGACCGAAAGCACCATGAAGAGCAACGAAGGTCCATAGACCACCTAATTGACACCAACGAGTAAAATCTCCTTGTGCTTCGGGACCCCATAATAGCAGCAGAGAATGTGCTAAACTATTAGCAGGAGTAGAAACTGCGGCAGTTAGGAAATTACAACCTTCCAGATAGGAACTGGCCAATCCGTGAGTATACCATGAAGTCACAAAGGTTGTACCCGTGAACCATCCACCTAAGGCAAAATAGGCACAAGGAAAGAGCAATAGACCGGACCAACCCACAAAAACGAAACGGTCTCTGCGTAGCCAGTCATCAACAGTATCGAATAAAGTTTTTTCTTCTTTAGAAGACTTTCCAAGGGCTACAGTCATAGCGATCCTCCTATTTCACTATTTCGACCATTTCCGAGCACCCTATATGATCAAAAAGTATATGATGAATTGGGGACAATTTTTCATCCATCATCCTTTCAAAAACAAATTGGGTTTCGAAGATTCGTTGTTGGAACAAATATTTTAAACTGGACCGAACCGATCCAATATAGGTAAATGCATGATAGCTCGATCCCGAGTTTTCAGAGTTCCTATCTGATCCTCGAATCACCTATTGAATAACATCGATGGAACAATTTCAGGGAAGGGAAGTGTGCTTTCTCCCCCCCCATTGACCAGATTCTATTCACAATATCTATTCCATTCAATATTTTTGATTCATTCTCGTCTTGAACCTTCTGCAATGCAACAGAATGAAAAGGAGTATTTCTATTCTCTCTCATCCATCTCTATGTATATTCTTACTACTACATCGTGGTCCGATACGAATGAGTCTACGAG